GGCGTCATGCCGTGTAAGGCCTTATGTGGCCTATTATTATAGATTTTAATAGCTTCATGTAAAGCAGGATTATCCTGGTTTTTGATAATATTTGTTAGTGTTCGGAAAGTCCTTTGAACTATTTGATTTAAGGTTCCTGTGGCGGACTTCACATTAAGTTTATCAAAATATTGGTTGAGCGATAAATATTCTGGGTTTGAATTTATGAACTTAACATTAGGTAAAAAACTGCTTACCGAGGATAGGCAATCTATCATATCCGCTAGATTGGGCGGGGTAGCCTTGTAAAAGTGACTTACGATATGACGTGCTTTTACATCAATGATTGCAAAACAATATCCATAATCTCTCAATTGCTTACTGGCTATATAGAGTACATAATCCGAGTTTAAATATAGTTGCTTGTTAATATTTTGATGTTGCTTGTTAATATTTTGCTCGTGAGTTTTATGCATTTCTGCTATGAATCATCATATATAGCAATATAGTAAGCGATAAATTGCCCAATTATTGGTAATTATTGGTAAATTAGAAGAATATAGAGTAATTTCGAGAAGACGAAGAGCGTAGCAGGTCGAAGCATCTGGAATAAATATGGAGCATCACCTTCTAACCTGTTCATCACAATACTCTGTGATCACCTTCTAACCTGATAACCTGTTCGTTCTAACCTGATCTTCATCGCTTCGCGCCTTCTAACCTTCTAACCTGATCACCTGTTCGTTCATCACAATACTCTGAACCTGATCACCTTCTAACCTGATCTTCATCACAATTTCTACGCATCATACTAAGCCTTTTTAGTAATAAATTTGTCTGTCGCCTTCGGCTCAGTTTCTAACCTGATCACCTACGCATCACATTCATCACCTTCTAACCGGATAACCTTCCAATACGATCACCTGTTCCTTCTATTCTAATCTAATCTAATAGGTAATAGGTAATAGGTAATAGGTTAGGTCTAGAGATTCAATTCAATTCACTGAGCTTTCAAATTGCTGGTCGAATCCATGTCTTGTCATACCATTTTTCAAACCCCCATTCAAACCGAATATATTCCCGAAGTGACCCTTTTGTCAAAGCTGCCAGTACAGAAGGCAGCTGCTTATAGTCCTAACAAAATTATTGTATAGTACGACACAAGGTTGACCTCACCTCCACTATTTGTGCTATGCGGTTTATCATTCAGAAAATATAAACCATGTTGACAAACATAGCATTTGTTTTATATAAAAAAAAAAAAACCGGCATCACTTACTCAAATTCAAGGTATGTCGAAAAATAAAAAGAGAATAAACTAGAAAAAAAAGAATAATAATGATCCTATGCTAATAAAACAAATTGTTATACGGAAAAAAGCCCAAGAGATTGAAAAAAAATCTCCATATATTCTTTTATTTCATTGTAGTGGCTTGACAAGTCGACAATGGCGACAACTCAAAAATCTATTGTGTGCCTTTCGAGGTAGAACTTTATTTCAACCAAATTACAAAGGAAAACTACCACATAAAAACAAGCAAGGTGGTTTTATTGAGCAGCTTGCTTATAGCGCAGGTCCCACTTGTATCTTGTACTTAACTAAAGAAGCACCAGATAATACATGGTCACAGTTATTACCTTCAGCCTCATACAACCAAAATTTAGTTTTATTATACGGACAACTTCAATCTACTTTAGTCAATCATATGGATATAAAAAAAGCGGGTAATTTAGAAATAACATCGGTATTTCAACAACTTTTTGAGCTCATTTTTTACCCATATAATTCTTTATCTTCTTGTTTGAACAAGCCAATTTATGCTTCACCCGCTATACAAGAAAAGACGCAAGGAGGATTACTTAATAACCAGAGGATAACCACTTAGTAATTTGGACCCCCACTTTGCCAATTAAGGCCGTAGGCTTTATTGACAGAACTGGGGCGCGTAGTTTGTAGCGAAGGTTTTTTTTTTCAATATTTTGAGAAACCCCCCAAAAATATTTTTTGCTGCGAAAAGCAGCGCTTTCAAAGATTGTAACGATTTAAACTACTGGATGATTTGTTTTTTTGGCGAATAACGGGATTCGAACCCGTGTTTTCAAATTCACAATCTGACACTTTCACCTATTAAGTTATACTCGCCTTTCAATTTAGACATTAAAATACTCGCTATCGGATTCGAACCGATAACCCATAGGAACAGATTTTGAGACTGCCGTGTTTACCATTTTCACCAAGCGAGTATGCTCACTATCGGACTTGAACCGATAACCCATAGGAACAGATTTTAAGTCTGTCGTGTTTACCATTTTCACCAAGTGAGCTCAGGGAAGCAAAGCGCAGAGTGGAAACACAATCTTTTTGTTTCGTTTTATTTTCGCCATTTTATTTTATAGACATCCCCAGCTTATTCCGGCTCAGCTGGACCTGCGGCATTTTTTCAAATATTTGAAAAAGATATAGTCCTTTGTCTTAAGGTGTGTAGAGACTCCTTTTTTATTGATTTATACTAGTCTATCTTAGATCCGAGATAGTGCCGAAAAAATGATTGAATTGAATCTAACCACGGTTGCCTTGGCAATAGCAATTACTCTTATACGATATGCAGAATACTCCAAAACCTCTATTTATTCTATTTAGAACTAAAAGAAGATAATGCTTTTTTATAAAAAAATCATAAAGTGCAAAGGTTAAAATTTGGGGCTTTGTTTTACGTAGTTTTGCCATCTATATAATATAATATAGTAAGAAATAATAAGTTGGCGAGGAAGTAAAAAAAATATATATATATATATTTTTTTTTTAATTCGGTGGTCCTGCAATTGTGCTTAAAGCTAAGGGCCGCAGCCCCCCTATTTCTTTTCCAGCGTCCTCGTGAATTAAATAAAGGCTTCGTTTGGCCAGGGGTCATTCTTCTCCCCGTTGAATTGCTTCGCGAACAAAAAATAAATTTTTTTTTTCTCCGTCTTATTATCTTTTATTATTTAAATGGCCTCATGAGCTTTGACCAAGCAAAATATTGATTGCATAAGCCATCGGTTTCTACAAAGACCGATAAAGTGATAACAGCAGCGTAGCCAACCTTGTTCCGCCCACTGTGCGCAAAAAAATAGTTTTTTTCCGGCACTTAGTAAAACAAAATTTTGACACTCTTTGCAGACGGTGAGTGGATTACTAATAAAATGGAGTGATCCAAGATGACCTCTCTTTCAATTTCAATTATGTCATTATATAGTAATGACATGCGGCGAACTCTATTGGATGCGCCAAAAACTTGATTTGTTGGGCTGTGTCAATTTATTAAGATTGACAGAGCCTTCATCTAAGTCTTGGCTTGTGCAGCTGTCGCCTAAAATACAATCAATTATCTACCCAATTGACTGTATTTTGGTTACAAAAAAAAAAATGATTTATGTATGTATTTATTAATTGTAACTTTACCTTTACTAGGTAGTTGTGTAGCAGGTGCTTTTGGTCGTTTTCTTGGTTTACGAGGAACTGCTATAGTCACAACCACGTGTGTTTCATTATCTTTTATTTTATCTCTGATTGCTTTTTATGAAGTTGCACTGGGAGCCAGTGCTTGCTATATAAAAATTGCTCCATGGATTTTTTCCGAGATGTTTGATGCTTCTTGGGGCTTCTTTGGCGACCGTGAAGTCACTGGATGAATTGCTGGATAGATTATCTGGACGCTGCAGTTGCTCTGCGGTGAGACGGACTCGACTCACTCTATGGGGCGAACTCCTTTAGAGCATCATAGCATGTCGGGAAAAGGGCATACTGGACGTAGCCAAAAAGATCCTTGGCTGTGCCCCGACCGTGTCTTTGAGACACAGGTGAGGCCGTAGGTCACAAACGTAAGGTGGAGGAGGTATCCCAAACTTGGCGCATTAGGCGAGGCCCGCGTTACCCCTGCATATAGGCAGCAAGAGGGCGCATATGCCTGAACAAATAGGGGGCCTGAGTCCAATAAGGACAGCACACCACTTCAAGCGCACCTATGTCTCAATATCGATAGAGTATTCGGTGGAACCGGTGAACCATGCATTTTTCTAGATAGAGATGCGTGAGACAGAGGGCTCGTAGTACCTGCCTACTCGCTTCACATATTCAAAAATTTTTTTGCTGCGAGTTTTTTCAGGAAAATGCTGATATCGGCAAAAGGGAAGAGGCCTAAGTCGGCAGATGCCGTACGCTTGAGTGGCAAAGGTAAGCAACACTATATGACTAGGCAATGAAAAAGAATATGCCGCGAATAAAAAAAAAATATTTTTTGCTGTGGCCTGCTGAAACATATAGTGGTTACTCTAAGCCTTAATAACAATCTCAAGTTGGTGAGCCGTGTGATAGGTAACTATCTCGCACGGTTCGGAGAGCACTTTATTATTTTACTTGGGTGAACGGTCGCCACATTGCGGTACGCAAAAAATTTCCTGCTTGATTCTGCGATTCAAGGCCCCAGTAAAATAAAACTTTTGACTCTGTGTTTGATAGTCCGACTGTAGTTATGTTAATTGTGGTTACATTTGTAAGTAGCTTAGTTCATCTTTATTCCATTTCATATATGTCCGAGGATCCACACAGCCCTCGATTTATGTGCTATTTATCCATTTTTACTTTTTTTATGCTAATGTTGGTTACTGGAGATAACTTTATTCAATTATTTTTAGGATGGGAAGGAGTAGGTCTCGCTTCATATTTGTTAATTAATTTCTGGTTTACACGACTTCAGGCCAATAAAGCAGCTATAAAAGCTATGCTTGTCAATCGAGTAGGTGATTTCGGATTAGCTCTCGGGATTATGGGTTGTTTTACTATTTTTCAAACAGTAGACTTTTCGACTATTTTTGCTCGTGCCAGCGCCTTTTCCGAACCCCATCATTATTTTATTTTTTGCAATATGAAATTTCATGCCATAACTGTTATTTGTATTTTACTTTTCATTGGCGCTGTTGGAAAATCTGCACAAATAGGATTGCATACTCGGTTACCCGATGCAATGGAGGGTTTTCGAATATTTGAGGGCTCTCATGTGCCAGTAGGTACATTATAACAATCTCACTGTATGCTGGGATCGTCGAGCAAATGAGAGTCCCGATCGGAAAAATATCTCATTTTGACCAATCAGCAGGAAACCTATAAGGGAAGGCCAAGCCCACCCAACAAAGTAAAGGCTGAAGGAGCTCTATAGGATCCTCAGAGACTGTACGTGAGACCTCTTGTTAGAAATGGAATTTATCCTTGAAAAGAAAAGCCGGCCAGATTTAACTAAGATACGAAGCATTCTTTTGTCGTGAAGATTGAATCAGCTTTTTTTTAGATTATATAGTCTAGATACGCAGGTCTTCTGGAATAGAAGGACCCGTCTAGGGTTTGGGCATGTAGAAAACCTTGTATTGAATCAAATACGCCTCGTTATTTTGTTTATAAGCTGGAAACGTAAAAAAATATATATATTGCGTAAAAAAATATATATATTGTTTTTTTTCAGCGCGGCCTAATGTTACATTCCAACTTTCGGCTTGAGCCCAGCCTTATTGTCATCCTTACCAAAGCGCCGCGCGCTGGATTTACCAGGACGCAGTTCAAAAAAGCTCAAATCTTTTCTGTTGCTTCGCAAAATATATATATATTTGCAAGAAGCGTTGGGATGGGGCTAAGACGGTGTTTCATATATAAAAGAAAAAAAACATCTTAGTTGTTAAGGACGCAGCATCCGTAAGATTCTTTTCTGGGAGAGTCTTTATTTCATAAGTGGAAGATACAGTCCTTACTCTGGCTAGGCTTATCAGCTTATTACCTGATGCTCTCAAATATTATTTATTTGCCTTCTGGAAGCGTAAGAGGTTTTTAAAGAGTAGCCCACTCCAGTATCTGCTTTGATTCATGCAGCTACTATGGTAACAGCAGGCGTTTTTATGATAGCAAGGTGCTCCCCTTTATTCGAATATTCACCCACGGCTTTGATTGTGATTACTTTCGTAGGGGCTATGACGTCATTCTTCGCGGCAACCACTGGAATATTACAGAATGATTTAAAGAGGGTCATAGCCTATTCAACTTGTAGCCAATTAGGCTATATGATATTTGCTTGCGGTATTTCCAACTATTCCGTTAGCGTATTTCATTTAATGAATCACGCTTTTTTTAAAGCATTACTCTTTCTGAGTGCAGGTTCAGTGATTCATGCCATGTCGGATGAGCAAGATATGCGTAAGATGGGAGGGCTTGCTTCTTTGTTACCTTTCACTTATGCCATGATGCTTATAGGCAGCTTATCTTTAATAGGTTTCCCTTTTTGTACTGGATTTTATTCTAAAGACGTTATTTTAGAGCTCGCTTATACTAAATATACGATTAGTGGTAACTTTGCTTTCTGGTTGGGGAGTGTTTCTGTCTTCTTTACTTCTTATTATTCTTTTCGTTTACTTTTTTTAACTTTTTTAGCACCAACAAATTCATTTAAGCGAGACATCTTACGATGTCATGACGCGCCCATTCTTATGGCAATCCCTTTAATCTTTTTAGCTTTTGGAAGTATTTTTGTAGGATACGTGGCCAAAGTGTGACTTGTTAGCCCATAAGTTACTCCTGTGACGAAGCGGCTGTTGCTCACCCCAAAAATCGATTTTTTTTAAGGTGAACAATAATTGAGAATTGGATGCGGGCGAAATTCCCGCCAATGGCTGAAATGTTCAGTCGACTCTTTTCCCTTTGTAGGAGGTCCGGCAGCCTCCAAGTTGGAAGTAAGCAAAAAAGGGAGGAGGAAAGAGGCCTTGGTGAACCACCATAAGTAAACAAGTGTAAGCTTTGTTGCCCGCCAGTATCAAGTACTGACCACACTGAGGGACGAGCCCTAAAATTAAAGGGAAAAATGAAGGGTACTTGCAGTGCAAATTTTTGGTCTTGCACCGAACATCCAATAAACCATGGACTAAATGGCCACTGTCTGAAAGGACTATGTCCAAGGGGCCACCCCGCAAAGTACATCTTGCGCCTATGGGCCGCTATAACTATCCAATAAACTCAAAACTGGAAAACTCTGGTAGGGCTCCCTTGCGGCGGGCTGCCAAGCTATAAACCCGACGAGAGCAGGATTCTCTAAAAAGCCAAGGCCGCAGAGTGCAGCCAGCCAAAATATATTTCTTTTCGCAGCATTTTAATTATGCCCACTTGGAGATTTAGGATTTCAGTAAAAACTGGAAAGGAGAATAAGTTATGAGTAGGTTTTACATAGATACCCAAACGATACCCTGGGAACAAATTCCTTGGCCCAAGGTTGAGGCAGTTGTTTTTGGACTCCAAACCGGGATTTACCAAGCTTCTCGCTCCAACAATATGGACAAGATGCGTGCTCTACAATTTAGACTTATACGAAATCTACATGCCAGACTCTTAGCCGTAAGACAAGTTACACAGGAGAACCAAAGGAAAAAGGACCCTGCCATTTATAAGAAGTTGGTGGCCTCAGGGTCACAAAAACTAGAAATGGCAAGAGGTCTTCAATTGGATGGAAAGGCTACGCCCATTCGTCAATTAATAATATCAAAGCCCCGTAAAGAAAAAGAGCACCCCAGAAAATGTAAAGCAAAAAAAAAATATAGATTTTGTTGCGCCTTTTCTGCACTAGGCGCAACAAAACGTAGAGTCAATCAGCCACGCTTTGCGACTGGAAAATGGAAAGCAAAAAACAATCTATATTTTTTTTTTCGAACTAAACTTCGCGTCTTTTTATCTCTTTGGCCTATCTGTGTTATCGAAGACAGAGCGAAGCAGGCTTTGGCCAAAATGGCCCTCGAAACTCAATGGGAAGCCCGCTTTGAACCGAATTCCTATGGATTCAGACTCGGACGAAGCTGCCAGGATGCCATCAAAGCCATATTCTTAGCTATTCGAGCCAAGCCCAAGTATGTGCTGAACGCGGACATTTCCAAATGTTTCGATCGCATCAACCACAAAGCCCTCTTGGACAAACTGAAAACTCTGCCTAATTTAGCCAAACAGGTTAAAGCCTGGCTTAAAGTTGACCTCGTTACCGGATTAGGAAATAATGTTCAGTACATGGAAAGGGGCACTTATGCCGTAATCTCCGCACTGCTAGCCAATATTGCTCTCCATGGGATGGAGACAGCTTTGACAGAGTGGTCACTGCGAGTATATCCCAAAGAACCAACTCCGATACTGGTTAGATATGGCAACGACTTCGTTGTACTTCACCAATCCAAGGAGGTCATAGAAAAAGCTCAGGCATTCCTGAGGGAATGGTTAAAGTGCATGGGACTAGAATTGCACTCAGATAAAATCCAGATAGTAAACACCGGATCCGGGTTCCAATTTCTAGGGTTTTCAATCAATCATATCTGGAAATGGGGCAAAGTTAGAACTTTAATAACTCCGTCTCGTGAGTCTCGCCGGAGATTTCTTGAAGATATTCGACGGGCCATTCAATTTTCAAAAGGAAAAGCAGCCTACCAACTTATCATAACCCTGGTACCCAAAATAGTAGGATGGGGCAACTACTTCAAATACTCTGAATGCAACACTATATTTCGAAGATTAGACCATGATATCTTTCAAAAGATCCGAGCATGGGTATACCGACGGCACCCGACATGGGGTCGTGATAAAATCAAACAAAAATACTTCCCTGAAAAGAAAAGCTGGCTCTTCAAAGGAAAAGTATACCAAGATAACTGGATTTTGTACGACTATTACACAACGCCCTTTGGGATAAAAAAAGAATATTACCTGGTCAAACTAAGTTGGATAGCTAGCCACAAGCACATTAAGGCAAGACAAGAGAAGAGCCCAATAAAATTAAAAGCCGCGTGAAAAAAGAGCGCAAGAGCAAAAAAAAATATATTTTTTTTTGCTCTTGACTTCTCTGTTCTACTGCGCACCTTCAACGGAAGTACTATCTACTGAAATCTAAAGGTTCCAAATGTGGTAACCAAAATGCTGAAGGGCTCTTTATTACATCGCCCAAACATGTTAGAAAACCACGAGGGCATAAAAGTAGAGCACATAAAAGTGGAATCCTTGTTTGTTCGTAGAAAACTTATGGACAAGCACTGCCATGTTGAAAACAAGCGAGAAGACGTAAAAATTCTGAGAGGAGCCGTATGAGGCGGAAGCCTCACGTACGGTTTTGAAGCCAAGCCGTTCCAGCGATGGAACGGCTTAGGGACCGATATGATGATTGGTTTAGGTACCAATTTTTGGGCTAATTCCCTTTTAATACTACCAAAAAATGAAATTATTGCCGAATCCGAGTTTGCTACTCCAACAATTATCAAACTAATTCCTATTTTGTTTAGTACTTTAGGTGCTTTTATGGCATATAATATAAATTTTGTAGCAAATCCATTAATTTTCGCTTTGAAAACAAGTACTTTGGGTAATCGATTATATTGCTTTTTAAATAAGCGCTGGTTTTTTGATAAAATTTTTAATGACTTTCTAGTTAGGTTCTTTTTGCGTTTTGGATATGAAGTTTCATTTAAAATTTTAGACAAGGGTGCTATTGAAATCTTGGGGCCTTATGGAATTTCGTACACATTTCGAAAATTAGCCAAGCAGATAAGTAAACTTCAAAGTGGTTTTGTTTATCATTATGCTTTTGTAATGTTGATTGGCTCAACCATATTTATTACCATAATAGGTCTGTGGGATTTTATTTCTTTTTGGGTAGATAATCGATTGTATTTTATTTACATAGTGAGTTTTCTATTTATTCATTTTGAAAAAGACATTAGCACGAACTAAAGGGGCATACTTCCTTATATAATACCATGAAACTTTAAGGGACGCAATGATAAGCCAGTGCTACGCCCTTTTTTCGGCTTCGCTGAGAGGGAGGGCTGAGGCCCGACGAAGCCTAACAAGTAAAAAAAAATAAATTTTTTGGAGCCTAAGCTATGCTTTGCGGTCTAGCTACGATAAGTCATAAAAAAAAATGGGTCCTCGAATAAAGCACGTAATTGCTTTAAGTCTAGGAGGAATCTGAAGAAAGGGAAGAAAAAAGTAAAGGTTGGAATGATGGAATGATATATCGAAGAAAAGAAAATGAAAAAAACCATAAAACGAAAAAAAAAATTTCGGCTTTTTTTCTCCCCCTCGATCGTGACTGGAGCCGTCCGGTCATAGTAGCAAGCCCTAAAGCATTGGGCAGAACATCGAAAGGCGAAGCATGCAATTACATAGTATGCGCGTATAAAAGCTCAGCAAATTATGCAATTATTGCGGACCTTATGTATATAAGTGCCGGGGGTTATAATGATATACCCATAGGGCCGCTATGGCTGGAAAGCCGAGAAGAAATGTGGACCCGCGGCCTGCGAAGAGAGTTGCGTCCTCGGGATCTTTTGGAAAAAGAGTAAACATTTATGTTACAATTTTTAGCCCCATTTTATTCCAATCTCAGTGGTCTTATTCTGTGTCCTTTGTTAGGAAGCATTATTCTTTTTGTTATCCCTAATCCCAGAATACGACTGATACGAAGTATTGGTTTGTGCACCTCTTTGATTACTTTTTTATATTCCCTTCTTTTTTGGATACAATTTGATAATTCTACAGCCAAATTTCAATTCGTGGAAACCATTCGATGGCTTCCTTATTCAAACATCAATTTTTATATAGGTATAGATGGTATCTCTTTATTTTTCGTGGTCTTGACCACATTTTTAATTCCTATTTGCATTTTAGTAGGTTGGTCCAGTATTAAAAGTTATAAAAAAGAGTATATGATAGCATTTCTAATTTGTGAATCTTTCATGATTGCTGTGTTTTGCATGCTCGATCTCTTACTATTTTATGTTTTTTTTGAAAGCGTTTTAATCCCTATGTTGTGCGGAGCTGAGCATCTGATATTCGCGGCGCGAAGCGCCGCCTCTGCAGGAGCCTTGTGCAGTAAACCCTTCCGGGCGATCTGAAGACTAGTAGGTCCCGCGAAGCTTTCGGAGAAGGGTAGTCTTGTGTGTAAGCATAGTTTTTGGTCGAACCCGTCGGATGACCCATTGGGGATTGGGGGGTACTTTAAGTGGGTACTTTGCAGGACTTCACTCTGCCTACTCGAATATTGTATAAACATGCAGGAAAGGGCGCTCCTAGGCAGGGAAGAATGGAGTTTTGCTGCGAAAAAACAGTTTTCGTGAAGTCTAGGGGGTGCAGACACACTTGCGCGAATTACGGGTGACGGCTACAAGGGTGGTGGGGAAAAAAAAGTACCCAACGTTTGGGGATGGACATAAATTTGTTAACTACCTATTGAGCTGACAAGGATAATTGTCCTGGTCTTGAAAGAGGACCTAAGGAGACCGAAATAAAAACATATTTTAGAACTACAAGCAAAAAAAAGGCGTAAAGCCCTTAAAAATATATATAGATTTTTTTTTGCTTGGCTTTTACTTTCGGCTCATCCATTATTTCAAGAGGGAGCCGTATGACACGAGAGTGTCACGTACGGTTCTTTGAGAAGGGTGTGGGTACCTACAGCACAGCTTTTTCTTTACCCATTTATCATGGGAGATAAAGCCGAGGGCCTATCATCCCTTACTCTCCTATTATCATAGGGGTATGGGGTTCTAGACAAAGAAAAATACAAGCAGCATATCAGTTTTTCTTATATACTTTACTTGGATCTGTCTTCATGCTCTTAGCCATTTTATTTATTTTTTTCCAAACAGGAACCACTGATTTACAAATATTATTAACCACAGAATTTAGTGAGCGGCGCCAAATATTGCTATGGATTGCTTTTTTTGCTTCTTTTTCCGTAAAAGTGCCTATGGTACCAGTTCATATTTGGTTACCTGAAGCTCACGTAGAGGCACCTACGGCTGGATCTGTAATCTTGGCAGGAATTCTTTTAAAATTAGGAACCTATGGTTTTTTAAGATTTTCCATACCCATGTTTCCTGAAGCAACACTTTATTTTACTCCTTTCATTTATACTTTAAGCGTTATTGCTATTATATATACTTCCTTGACTACAATAAGACAAATCGATCTGAAAAAAATTATTGCCTACTCTTCAGTAGCTCATATGAATTTTGTTACTATTGGTATGTTCAGTCTAAACATACAAGGAATTGAAGGTAGTATTTTACTTATGTTAAGTCATGGACTGGTTTCTTCAGCCCTTTTTTTATGTGTTGGTGTTCTATATGACCGACATAAGACTCGACTTGTTAAATATTATGGAGGTTTAGTTAGCACCATGCCAATGTTCTCTACGATTTTCTTATTCTTTACTTTAGCCAATATGAGTTTACCCGGTACTAGCAGCTTTATCGGAGAATTTCTTATTTTAGTAGGAGCTTTCCAAAGAAATAGCTTAGTGGCCACATTAGCGGCACTTGGAATGATTTTAGGCGCAGCTTATTCTCTTTGGCTATATAATCGTGTGATTTTTGGGAATTTCAAACCCAAATTCCTCCAAAAATTCTCCGATTTAAATAGAAGAGAAGTTCTAATATTTTTCCCTTTTATTGTCGGAGTTATTTGGATGGGTGTTTACCCCGAAGTTTTCCTAGAGTGTATGCATACTTCCGTGAGTAACTTAGTGCAACATGGAAAATTTGATTAAAAAACATAAAAAAGAGGTTTGAAGAAATGTTTGAACATGATTTTTTAGCGCTTTTCCCAGAGATCTTTCTTATTAACGCAACCATCATTTTGCTTATTTATGGAGTTGTATTTAGTACCTCTAAAAAATATGATTATCCACCATTAGTGTGTAATGTGAGTTGGCTTGGTTTACTTAGTGTTGTGCGCCTAGGAGGGCGCGTTTGGGAAGACGAAAGTTGAAAACAATCGCTCGGGTAGACTCCCTAACCTTATGTGGGATCAGACCGCAAGGAACCATAGCATGGGTACTATCCGCGTTTCGTCGCAAGTACAATCGTACGCATAGAAGTAAGGTAACTTCTCCCAACGAAAGGCGGGGCCGGAAGGCACGTGGGCTCGAACGCTACTCACGTGCGAGCAACCCTCCGGACGTAACTGTAATGAACAGAAAAAGTGGTACACGTAACTAAACGACAAGCAAACGGCCAAACGCGCAAACTAGGGATCATCCAAATGGACTCTATAGGAACCGGCTTTGATAAAAGCAGGACGTAGCAAATTTGCTACGATTTTCAAAAATCCTTTTGAAAAAGCCTTGGGGACCGAGGCTTTAGCCAAAATGTAGGGGTGACAGATCCTTCCATAATGTACCCTGAGAAATACACCGGGCAATTAATGTTGAGCATACGACGATGCCCTTTAGAGTGAAAGCCTCGGAGGAAAGGGAGGTAGGTGATAATACGCTATACTTTCCAGATGCGGCGCGCGCCGCATCTGGAAAGTATAGCAAACTCGGAGAAGCAATTGAGGATAATGTCATTAAAGAGAAAAAAAAATATTTTTTTCGCTGAGTGCTACTACTTTCAACTTCATATTAATGAGACTTCCTACGGCAATATACGACCCTGAATAAAACAATAGCTAGGTAAAACAGCGAATTTGATTAATCTACCTATGGGCGTAACCAATAAAGGAATGGAAGACAATGTGGCATAACGCCCACTCCGAAATGATCAGTGTTTTATTTTGTTCATGCAGGCCCGGCCTTAGAGGGTTTCGGTCCGTAGACCTGAAAAAGTTATCATGGACGAGCCACATGCGGGGAAACTCGCACGTGTGGTTCTAACCGGGGGGGATAAAAACACCCTATCGGTATCTAATAACTATCTTATTGGTTGCTTCTAGCACACCTCTAACTGTTGCCAATTTATTCTATAATACTTTAATAATAGACAATTTTACATATTTTTGCCAAATCTTTCTCTTAGTAAGTACGGCTAGCACTATAGTTATGTGCCTGGGTTATTTCAAAAAGGAGAGTTTGAATGCTTTTGAATCTATTGTCTTAATTCTACTTTCTACTTGCAGTATGCTTTTTATGATCTCGGCTTATGATTTAATTGCCATGTATTTAGCTATTGAGCTTCAAAGTTTATGTTTCTATGTGATCGCAGCATCAAAAAGAAACTCTGAATTTTCTACAGAAGCTGGCTTAAAATATTTTATTTTAGGTGCATTCTCCTCTGGAATTTTATTGTTTGGTTGTTCTATGATTTATGGATTTACTGGAGTTACCAACTTTGAGGAATTAGCTAAGATTTTCACTGGATATGAAATCACTTTATTTGGTGCTCAATCTAGTGGTATCTTTATGGGGATTCTATTTATTGCTGTAGGTTTTTTATTCAAGATTACAGCTGTTCCTTTTCATATGTGGGCACCTGATGTATACGAGGGTTCACCTACTCTGGTTACAGCATTCTTTTCTATTGCACCTAAAATATCTATTCTTGCCAATATGGTACGTGTTTTTATTTATAGTTTCTATGACCCGACATGGCAACAACTCTTCTTTTTTTGCAGTATTGCTTCTATGATCTTAGGAGCATTGGCTGCAATGGCTCAAAACAAAGTCAAAAGACTTTTAGCTTATAGTTCTATTGGACATGTAGGTTATCTTTTTATTGGTTTTTCATGTGGAACCATAGAAGGGATTCAATCGCTACTAATTGGTGTTTTTATTTATGTATTAATGACCATCAATGTATTCGCCATAGTTTTAGCATTACGTCAAAATCGTTTTAAATATATAGCAGATTTAGGTGCTTTAGCCAAAACTAATCCTATTTTAGCTATTACCTTGTCTATTACTATGTTTTCATACGCAGGAATACCCCCGTTAGCCGGATTTTGTAGCAAATTTTATTTGTTTTTTGCTGCTTTAGGCTGTGGGGCTTACTTACTAGCCTTAATAGGAGTTGTTACTAGTGTTATCAGTTGTTTTTATTATATACGTTTTGTGAAAATAATGTATTTTGATACACCTAAAAAATGGATTCTATATAAACCAATGGATCGTGAAAAATCCTTACTACTAGCAATTACTTTATTTTTAATTAGTTTTTTCTTTCTATACCCTTCTCCCCTATTTTTAGTCAGCCATCAAATGGCACTAAGTCTATGTTTGTAAGTTGTATGTCTGATAAATAAATAAAATTTTTCTAAGTTCAGCATAATATAATAATTGCATAATCCACGGGTCTGAATTGGATTCAAGGCTGAATTCGAGCAAGGCCACAGAGCGTAGCTTTTCGCGGGGCGCGATAAAAAAAAATAATTTTTTTCGCAAATTGGCCGGCAGCTAAAAACAAAGCCCCGAAAAAATAGGGCAGAGGCAGGCCGGCAGAAGGGCGCGAATGACTCTCCGTACCGTTTTATTTCTGCATCCTCCCGGTTGTTTTCAGCCCCATCATTTGTTCTAGCGATGTGGGCACAGCACCGGTTTCAGTGCGTTATCAGCGCCGCCTAATCATCACTGCCAGATGACATCGCGGTTAACCAGCGCTGGCGTAGTATAATATTCGGCTAATATTGGGAGAGAAGAGAAAACTGAGTAAACGAAAACCCAAGCGGAAAAAGGGACTTGAACCCTCAACCTTAGCCTTGGCAAGGCTATACTCTACCATTAAGCTATTTCCGCCAGCAAAACACCACAATAACCACACACCACAATAAGAAGGCCTTTACACAGCACAATAAGCAGACAACAAGGCCTTTACACTTATGTATTCGTTTACACTTATCAGATGTATGTAGAATTTGATGGATAGGCCCATCATGCTTGGAAAGATTCGAACTCTCAACCCCCAAATCCGTAGTTTGGTGCTCTATCCGATTGAGCTACAAGCACAAATTTATTATTCTTAAGCACTACGTGTCATGTAGGCTGCATTCTTACAAAGAAAAAACATATATATATATCAAAAAATATTTTAAGAATTGAAAAAAAGAGATATGTTTTTTTTACTCTATTCACTTAAGCGACGCTATACTTTGTAAATTAGAATAATATTACCGTATTGCATTATTTTAAGGCCTTTATGCCTTCTGTGACGTGAAAAATATTATAGCACTGTGGTCAAATTAGTAAACATTTTGACCGCAGTTACGTGATCTGGATGCAGTATAACACCTTAGTAATGAAGTTTGAAAAAGAATACTTTGTTGATTTGATTAGCTTGCGTTTAGGTTTTACTGCTAAAAAATAAAAAATATATATAGATTTTGTTTTCTTATTTCTCCTAATTTATTGGCTATATCAAAAAAGGGGAAATGCAGACGTTATTAAAGGAAGGGTCGCTCTTAGTGTAATGTAATGTAATGTTGACCAGGTACAGAGTTTTTTTTTTTAGTTGAAAGCGTTATGAATTATCGTAGGTAGATGAAAAAGAAAAATGGCGCATAAACGGGGCACAGGCCGCAAATTGTGCTACTTCTTTTTATTGCAGCGCAGCTCTGACTCACCATTTTTTTTTTCTTTGAAATAATTTTGTCCCTTTCGTCTAGGGGTATAGGACATCGTCTTTTCATGGCGAGAACACGGGTTCGAATCCCGTAAGGGATAACTTGATCTACATATGCTCCGAGAGCTAAGCAAAATGAGCTTTTTAGTGCACGTAAGAATTTTTTGTCTAAAAAAGGAAAGGATACAAACAATTGAAAAAAGATTTTTTTTTCAGCGTCTTCGCCCTTTATTATAGTTCTTGTCCTCTCTTATTATTTTTTTTTGTGCTCTTATGATTAATAAAGATCGTAGAAAGCATAGGCATGAAAGGGCGCAGGGTATAGCGGCCAAAGGCCCCATTCCCGTAACGAAGAAAGCATGAGAAATAGGAAAGAAAAATTTTATGCAACTTTCTAAAAAAAACCAAGTAAGTGAAATATGCCTACAATAAATCAATTGATTCGTCATGGTAGAAAGTCGAAACGGCGCACACAACGTACTCGAGCTTTAACTCAATGTCCTCAAAAGCAAGGAGTATGCTTGCGTGTTTCGACGAGAACACCAAAGAAACCTAATTCGGCTTTACGCAAGATAGCCAAAGTACGTTTAACCAATCGAAATGAGATAATTGCTTACATTCCCGGTGAAGGCCATAATTTGCAAGAGCATTCTGTGGTTATGGTTAGAGGGGGTAGAGCGAAAGATTTGCCAGGTGTAAAATACCATTGTATTCGAGGAATTAAAGATTTGCAGGGAATACCGGGTCGACGTCGAGGCAGATCTAAATATGGTACAAAAAAACCCAAAGCTTCTATATGAATTTATTTGTTAAATCATCGAATTTCAGCTTTGTGCTTGGTTCATCCCTTGATTGGTTTCACCAATCAAAACTTTCAGAAAAGGCGGGAATGAAAAAAAAAGAAAATTGGCCATTTAGCGTAAAAAATCTATTTTTTTTTTCAGAAAGCTTTTTTGTGCGTCGTTTATTGCATTGTAGATATTTATGCTATGCCCTTCCAGGGCATGTGCCATCAAGACCTAAAGGTCGTGGGGCAAGCACATACAATAGCTCAGACAATTTGGGCTATATCCGGGGCTTGCATGGTAAACAAAAACAATTAATAAAAAAATTGGTCCATATTTGCATGATTAATGGTAAAAAAACGAGATCTCGTGCTATTGTTTATAAAACTTTTCATTGTCTAGCTCAGCATGGTGATATATTAAGACTTTTGGTTAATGCCATAGAAAATGTAAAGCCTGTTTGTGAAGTGAAAAAGGTAAGAATTTCTGGTACTACTCAATTAGTACCATCTATTATAGCAATAAATCGTCAAGAAACCTTAGCCATTCGTTGGATGCTCGAAGCGGCAGCCAAACGACGTATAAACAAGAAAAGCATGAGCTTAGATCAATGTTTAGCCGATGAGATATTGGATGCTTCCCGAAAGATGGGGATTGCACGTAAAAAAAGGGATGATCTTCATAAACTGGCTCAAGCCAACCGTAGTTTTTCGCATTATAGATGGTGGTAAACTATTCCTATTTCAAGTGGAAAAAAGGGGGCGAAGCGCAGAAAACTTTCTAAATACTGCGCTTCGCCCCCTTTTTTCCACTTGAAGATTGGGGAAACAAAAGGCCAAGCTTCGGTATGCGCTTGGCTACTCATTTATAAGGATTTCATTGCTTTTATCATAATTAAGCTATTTGTCCTTTCTCAGAATCAGACATTAAGCGTCTCAGCTCAAGACAAGTTTGCCGCATCAAGGAAGGGTTGCAAGAAAGTGGGCGCAGCAAATATATATTTTTTTTGCTTGCCGTTTTCTTTTATCAAAAAGTTGACCAGAAAGCTAGTAATATTTGCGTAGTTTTTTCTTTGTGCACCCTGCAGGTAGTGCACGATTATCAGCACACCGAGGCAACCAGAGACAACTTTTGTCAAGCTGCGGGGGGGGGGGGAATACCTGCGGCCTATTTGTCTCGGTAGGAATTAGTTCCCGAGGTCCTGGGGCATTCGCTTCCGCCAACAGGGAACTCTACAAGGCCGCAGGGCGCAGCAAAATATATATATATATATATAAAATATTTTTTTTTCGTAGCTTTTTGCATCCCGCGCGTTCAAAGGTCTCCGACCATTGGTGTGCATTATTTTGCGTCATCAAAAGCAAATCCAGCTTTTTTATTATGGTTAATGATGACGCGCTTAAAAAGTAAAGAAGTGGTGTAGCAACTGTTTTGAGGCTCCTTACACCAGTCTTTTAATGAAGGTTTATAGCATCATTTAAGTAAATACAAATTAGAATAGTAAAAACATAAGCTTGTAATATAGCAACACCTAATTCCAAAGCAGTTAATGCGAATACTATCAAAAAAGGAGCAAGATGTGCTAAATACATAATACCCCCCATAGATAGCATAGTCCAAGCAAACCCGCTTAGAATCTTTACTAAACTATGACCAGCCATCATATTGGCGAATAAACGTATTCCTAGACTTAATGCGCGAAAACTATAGGAGATTAGTTCAAGAAGTACTAGGAAGGGTGCTAACGACAAGGGGACTCCTTGCGGCAATAAAATACTAAAAAAATGAAGCCCATGTGTTTGAAATCCAACTATAGTTATTCCGATAAAGAGAGATAATGAAAGACCCAAGGTAATTATAAAATGACTTGTTACTGTAAAACTATAGGGTATCATACCAATAAGATTACAAAATAATAAAAAAGTAAAAGTAACAAAGATTAGAGGAAAAAAGCGTTGTTTCATTGAAGACGGGCCGCTTATTTGTTCATTTACCAAGTTAAGCACAAAATCATAAATAATTTCCACAAAGGATTGCCAAGCATTTGGTACTAAGTGTCCCCCATTTAAAGTGACGAAATGAACTAAAAGCAATACTAAACTGATAGTTAATAGCATAAACAAAGATGAATTGGGTCGGTAGGGGAAAAAAATCTTTTTTTTTTGCTCCATTTAAACCTTGAGCCTAAGTAAGATTTAAAGCCGTTCCCCTCCTATAGAACCGTACGTGATAGTCTCCCATCATACGGCTCCTCTCTCCTCGGGACCGGCCAAAGGTTCAATAGAGTCTTTATTTCGGCAGCCATCTTCAAAAAAGTTTTTTTTTACTTGGCCGAAGAGAGCCAGGACTACATTCCTCGCCATTTATTTTGTGGGAGGTTTTCCATCCATCCTCGGGCGCATTCCACAGTATCCTGGGTACTCGCCCTCATAGCCGTCGCCACCCCAGTTGATCTACCCGCGCGTTCTGTCTAGGATTCTCTAGGCTCGACCGGCGTATGCCGGCGTGAACATGGTTTGTATCCTGACCCAGGGGCTTCCTTTCACCGTTTACCATCGGCTATTTGAGTAGATCAGTCCTCATATTCGTCTCCCTTCCAAAAGAGCGGCCATCCTCGAGATTCGTAAACCTATCCTGTACAGAACACTTTCCTGACTCCACGGCATCGAAGTAAACGGGAGTTGGATTATCGTCTAAAACCCCGACGAAGTGTTTACACCATCGAGTAGCGGGCGCGAGCTCCGCACGTAAATGAAAGATAGAAATTTCCTATATGAATAGGAATTAATGGAATAATTGCAAATTGTTCTAGCGGACTGCAAGCCATGATGAATTCTTTTTTTCTTATTTTAGCGCGAGGCAAAACCAAGAAGTTGCTTCGTTGCTTGACGCTTTTCGAGGCGAAGTCTTGAGAAAAAATAAAAAAAAATATTTTTATTTCTTTCGGCCTTTTTTCATATATATATTATATATGAAAAAATACCTCGAAGCCAAGCTTGATTTGCCCTACATTCGCGCAGCGAATAGAGCGTTAATTTCTATTTATGTTTTTTTTTCTTAAATAATGAATGGTAACTTTTTGGAAAAAAGGGAAGGCGAAGCATAATCAAATGGATTTTAAGAGCTAAAAAAAAGATTTTTTTCACTTTTCCGCATTTTAGAATATATATGAAAAAAAATCTATATATTTTTGTGCGCCTAGATTTTTTGTTGGTTTGCTGCGCGCCTTTCTTTTAGAAGCTAATAGACAAAGTATGCGTTATTTTGTGCCATCTATGTTTCTTCTAGAAAAGAATAAAACTAAAAGTTTCTAAGCCTCTCCTTGCCCCAATTGCATAAGTTGGGGTCGAAGACCCCAACCATGTGCTTTCCAATATTTGGTTAAGAAGCAAAAGTGAAAAGCGCTCATTTACATAGCTAATTTATGAATCGTTTCGTACGAAAACAACTCGAAGCGGTTTCAGCTCTGAGAGCCTCCGGTGATGCAAGGTTCCAGAGTTTTTTTTTACTTAAGGGCACAAGGAATAAAGTTTAGAAATAAAGATGGTCATTAATTATCATACATGATGAATTTGCTTTATGCGACTTCAAAATCGAAAAATACTCTATGGGTTTCACGGGCGAAAGATAGTTTTGTATCTAACTATGCGCAAAGTTTGCCATGCTTTACTATTACGATATATCGAGATTTCTCTACTCGACTGACGAGAACCTGAGACATTTTTTATTTATGATGTCGTTTCACGAAGCCTTCTAATGAGTTATGTCCAAAGCGGGGGGGGGGGGTAGGCGGATAAGAAAAAAAAGACATATTTTTTTTTTGCTTCTCGTTGCACTTTATAACCGAAGGCTTCTTTCGTATCGAGAGCGCTCTTATTTCGCAACCCTCCCTCTGCTCCAGCGGGATCTCTTTCTTATGGGGCTCTTTTTTTATGCTGTGTACATGTGTTGGCTTTAGTTGTTTTTTTGCTTGGTTTGTGTTTGCTCGCATCATCTCTTATCCAGATGATGCGTAGAAAAAAAATATATATATTTTTTTTCATTGTTAAAGCAAATGATAAAAGGGACTTAGTAAAATAACCATGATACTTTTTTCTGTTTTTTCGAGCATTGCTTTAGTCTCTAGTGTTATGGTAATACGTGCTAAAAATCCAGTCCATTCTGTTTTATTTTTCATCTTAGTTTTTTTCAACACTTCGGGTTTACTTGTTTTGTTAGGTCTTGACTTTTTTGCTATGATTTTTTTAGTGGTTTATGTAGGAGCTATTGCCGTTTTATTTTTATTTGTAGTTATGATGTTAAATATTAAAATAGCAGAAATTCACGAGAATGTATTGCGTTATTTACCTGTAGGTGGTATTATTGGAGTTATTTTTTTGTTGGAAATTTTTTTCATTGTAGATAATGATTACATTCCAATATTACCAACGAAATTGAGTACAACTTATTTAACATATACAGTTTATGCTGAAAAGCTACAAAGTTGGACTAATTTGGAAACATTAGGAAATTTACTTTATACCACCTATTTTGTTTTGTTTTTGGTTTCTAGTCTTATTTTATTAGTAGCCATGATTGGAGCTATAGTACTTACTATGCATAAAACTACTCAAGTCAAAAGACAGGACGTGTTCCGACAAAATGCTATAGATTTTAAAAATACTATCAAAAAAATCAGAGATATTTGAGGGCTTCAGAGAGCTGAAGCCATTAAGAAGCGTACAAAAAAAAGTATATATACTTTTTTTTGTACGCTTCTTTTTTTTTTCGCTGTGCCTTTTCAATCTCTGCTTTTCTTTCGCACAAAGCAAAGAAAGCGGGTAAACCCCCGGAAAGCTAACGTTTTCCGGGACTAAAGTCCTTCGTAAAGCCAATAATAAATGTGGGGCGAAGAAAATAAAAGGTAAATAAAAAAAAATAGATATTTTTTTGACGTATGCCAGGGCGGACGACTTAAGTCCTACTTTACATTTTAGTGGTCGAAGAATCGAAAAGTAAACAAATTTTCTATTTTGTAGAATAAATTGCTGCGTGCTGCAACCGCCAAAAGGTATGGGGCGGATCAGCAAATAAAAATAAAGGTGGTGCCATGACGGTTCGTTTTCTTTTCCAAGTTACTGCATTGCCCTTGATGCATTTATCTTTTTTATTCAATCCAAACCCCTTTACTGCAACTTTTGCCTTTATGGCCAAAGGCGCGAAGCGCAGCCAAATATTTTTTTGTGTTCTTTTTCTAACAGTTCCGCGGTTAGCGCAAATAACTGTTAAGTGCACTGAATATATTGATACAGGATTTAGCTTTTTACTATGGCATTGTTCAGAGCATGTCTAAACAACTACCTTACCTTTTTTTTTATTTGAAAACAAATTTAGAAAACGCAGCATACTATAGATTATGCCTAAGTTAGGCCTCATATGGAGAAATCTTCTGGTTAAACGCGATTGCTTCGGGGTTTTTTAGCTCCTATCTATGTAAGTACAGCATGGTCAAGCTATCGAGCATAAAGCATGTAAATTTTTCATGTGTTTCAAGGCGCGCCTAGCTTTTAATTCCGAACCATGGGTCTACTCCATGGCGTACCATCTAATTACTATGTTATTGCAGAACTGAATCAAAGCCAAGTGGTTTTTCCATTATATGAATAATCAACAAGTTGCATAATCTGCTACTTTGAATTTCTTTAAGCATTGTATTGGTTTAACTGTTTCAAGAGGTTGATTATACTTATTAGAGCAAATAACCAAAGCTTTTGTCGGCTCTGTTTTTTACATATGATGGCACATGGTTAACGGGAGATTAATACTGATCATGTAGAACAGATTTAGTTGTGCGAAGCACTCATAATGCATGATGCATCGTGTTCAGTTTGGTTGTAGTTATCAAGCTACGCACCTAGGTAGGCGGATCTGGCTATACTGGACTGCTTCATCTGTGGCTTCGTCCATAGCACGTGCCAGTACCCGTTCCGCGATCCGCCAGTGAGGAAGCCCTATTTTATTTGGCAGGCTTAATTCTGAGACTGAAGGCCCGGCCCTTTTTACTTAAGAATTAAGCTTAAAGTTTTTTTATATTTTTTTTGATTTTTATTCGATAATGAGCTCCGAAAAAAAAAGTAGGTAAATTTTGGCCTGAAGCGGGACGGCTTGGCAAAAGAAATATGGATATATATGCGGCACTATGTGGGTCTGGTGCTCTTAGTGTCAAAATCATCAGCAATGGCGTCAGAGTTTCCATAGTACAATGAATTGGAAGTGAAACAATCAATTTTTTCACCATTATACAGTTATGGTACGAACTGGATCTTCATAAAAAAAAAGCTTTTTTTTGGTTTCTTCCATCATAGTTGTTCAATTATGCTAGTTTCGAATACCAAAAAAGAGCCGCGTGCTTGAAAATCTTGCAAGCACTTTGAGGGGGAGCATTTCGAAGGCTTAAGTTTGACTCAATAACTGCGATGTTTGAGGGTAATTTAGGATATATGACTTGCTTTCATCAAGTATGTTGCGTGATTACTGAAGCTGTCTCTGCCCCACATAATGACCTATAATTATTCTAAAAAGCTTACTCTATCTATTGGGCCCTTCGACTCCAGCTTCAATAGTTAAATCGCCAAAAAGTAAGCTGCATTGGCTTATACCTATATAAAGATTCATTTAACTTGGTTGTTAAAGGAGCAATAAGATAAATTTACTAAATTAAAAGTAGGTTCTATTTGATAATAGAAGGGGGGGGGGGATATCAATTGTTGATGCGGACCTAGCATGCTTTATACTAGGATCCGGTTTTGGTTTCTTGAAAAATCCTTCCGTATTTATTCGCCAAATATGGAAATAAATATTTAAAATAAGAATTGGTTGAAAAAGGTTTTGAGAACTCCTACCACAAACCCATTGGTTCAAATAGCAATTCAGGAGAAGACACCAATGCCGTTAGAGAATCCTTGAGTCTGAATGTAAAGGCTTGGGTTACTAATAAATGAATTCAAGGATTTGGCAAACTACAAAGGAAAAGATGAAAAAGCCTTGTAAGTCGTAAGTACACTCCAATAGACGACTATAATCTTAGACCTTCAGAACGTAGCCGACACTTTATATAATATAATAAAAAGGAGTTGTTGACGTGGTCTATTGGCCACCCCTCGTGACGGAAAACCCATTTGCTTCGGTTTATGCCTTCTAGCCTCAATTCTATTAATTGGTCATTATAGCCGAAGCGGCCTTGGGAACCCAGACCCCACCGTCTATAATAAATAGTTTATTTTCATGATTATTTTGGCTTTTTATGAGGGTAAGGTAGACTATAAAGCCCTACAAATAAAAGAAAACTCAATAGGTAATAATCTGGGACTTCAGTACCCTCAACGTTTAAAGCTTAAGAAAGTGTTACGCATAGATAAAAAAATAAAAATAATCTTATTATCTTTATTTAGCGTGGAATCTTAGGTTTAAAGTTGAAAATATTTTCTATTTTAAAGGTTGTTTAAATAAAATAACATAAAACAACCACACAAAGTTTTCATAATTCTCAGTCATTTTGGCGAAACGAGAACCTGTAGAGGTTATTAAGATAGCTGGTAATGGCATAAGCGCTTTTACTACGGCGGGGTACTTGGTTGTACGTGCACAATTTAAATAAAGCGAATGCATTATAATTGTGAGAGCAAAGCCTAAAATTGGAAAAGCTAAAGTTCGATTATCAGGTACTTACTGATAAAGTTAAAAACACGGAGCAGCTTTTCAGAAAGGCTGAAAAGCGTTAAATGAAATAAATTAATGCTTGTTGGTTGGGTAGTAAAAAAAAGAAGTACTGATGAAGAATGAACAGCCACGTTTAGATGATGCTGTTCAGCGTGTAGTAAACGCTAAATACAACAAGCTGCAAGTCAGGGTCTTTGCGCGACAAGATTCGAGATCAGTATGCAGCACAAATGATCATGGAAGAAAAGCCATAAGTATCATAGGCAGACCTTCAACAGACACCTAACAAAAAATTACCGCCTAAATTATCTATTAAGTACCCTGTCCCAAACGTAAACTCCTTCGTTTTTCTAAGATATGAAGATATTTTTGTTTCTGGACGAGCCGGAACTTAGGTTCTTTTATTCAGTGAGTTTAGCAAGTATATCTTTCTTAGAATTTAAGTCCTATTAATTTGAAGGTAGAGTTTTATGATGCGAAACTATAACCTACGGGGTGGGTTTAATCTTAGATCTTTTTATTTTCTGGGTTCTTATGGGATTATTATCGCGGGTTTGCCTATCCTAATGGGCGTCTAACAAAAAAAATATTTTTTTGTTGGTTGGCCCTTTGTGGCGCCTGTTGAAGGGCTGAAGTAGTTCTGAAAAAAACAAGAATATACCAAATGAGTTTGAAAAATACATGGCTATTTCCAATTGCTTATTGTGACGCTGCGGAACCTTGGCAATTAGGATTTCAAGACGCAGCAACACCTATGATGCAAGGAATAATTGAGTGCGCCTAGATATATCATCACGGTTGCAGAGCTCTGCTCCAACTCTGCCACATCTGCTCAAGCTGGCTATCGCCAGGATGTGAGCTACACAGGTGGGCCATCCTTAGCAATAAGATTGCCCCGAAAGCATCATGTGAAACTCGCAGAACATTGAGACTGCCCTCACTAGGATGCTTCGACAAAGCATAAGGAAAGATCAGGATAACAAACTTGATACGTGAATCTAGTCCATCCAATTCCGGGCCTTATGTCTGAAGCAGAATACCAAGGCATACGCGTGGATAGTAAGCCTGCAAAACGGCCGAACTCGCGCTCGATATCAATTGCGAACACGGGACTTGAGTCCCCACGTGGCACTCTCTACAGGAATAGCCCGAGAAATCAGGCATTCACGCAAGGATCTAACCCTTTAAAATCCGTGATGGTGGAAGCTGGGGAACTAACTCCCAGTACAGGGAGAATTCAGAGATCCCGTAGTAAGAATGCATAGTTTTAGCTATTAAGGGGATCAACCTAAGACCGTTTCGTATCCTCTCTGAGGTACATAAGGGGCTTTGAAAAAAATATATATATTTTTTACCGTGTCCCTATCTCAGTTAAAGAGCGAGTGAAAGCCTGTAAATGCAAGTATGAAGCATACAATGGACTGTTACGCGCTTAACGATATCATCAGCTTAGCTACGTGTTACGAAGCAATCAGTCTATAGCCTCGATGATGCCACTGCGCAATAGTTTGTGGAATAAAGTGAGAGAAAAAAAAATATATATATTTTTTTTTGCTTGCTTCTGTGCAAGCTTCCTTGCTGACTGACTGTCTAACACATGCCCACTTTGTTCGCTTTGCAAACAAAGAGAGGCGCGCGTAGCGCCGTTACGTTTCATATTTTGTTTTGGAGAAGGGGGCAAAGCATGCTTCTTCGCCCCTCCTTAGGCCGAGGTTCGAGGTAGCGAGCTTTATGACGGAAAACTGTCACGTATGGTTCTGAGGGCAGACACCGAGCGCTGACCCCTATCTTACATCATGATATTTTTTTTTTCCTAATAATTATTTTGATCTTTGTATTATGGATGTTGGTTCGCGCTTTATGGCATTTTCACTATAAAAGAAATCCAATTCCAGAAAGGATTGTTCATGGAACTACTATAGAGATTATTTGGACCATTTTTCCTAGTATTATTCTGATGTTTATTGCTATACCATCTTTTGCTTTATTATATTCAATGGACGAGGTAGTAGATCCAACAATTACTATCAAAGCTATTGGACATCAACGGTATTGGAGTGCGCCCTTTCACGAGAATGATGGAAGTGCAACAAAATGCACCAGACTGAATCTATGGTCTGCAAAGCTTCTGGCTTACCAAAAGAAAGATGAGCCAAAATTATTCTTCGTTTGACGTTGAAAGACCGAAAGGACTAGAGCATGCCAGAAACGGGAAGTTAAGGTTAAACCTATAGACTGAAAAGAAGGCTCCCCCAGCTAATAGGCCTATGGTTCCACTCTTTAAGTCGCTGGAGGTACACATTCCTCTTCTCGGTGTAGGCAATATACAAGAAATAGACTGCTCAGCCTGCAATGTCCAATAACAGCGCTGAAGTATTGAATCTATCAGCACCACAGCCAGTGGTATATGACTTCGAATCTAACAGGCCTGGCCCCGTCATTTTTTGGAATAGGGGATCCCCTAACGTTGGCAACAACCACGGTAATGGCAAAACTGCCGGAAGAAAAAGAACGAGCCTCTGAGAGGCTTGCTCTTCTTCTTTGGGGACGGAGGTCCTCTAGTAGGTAACATCAAGAACAAGAACTTTACCGAAAGGGACCAGCGCTTATACTGTACCGGAGTCTCGGCCGCTCGCAAGGGACGTCGGGCAATTTCGGCGAAAACTCAAGGGTCACAGAGGATTTACTTAGGGTGGAAATGTTAATATTTTAATCTATTTGACCTGATAAAGAGTTACAAAACTGCATATCGCAAGATCAAATTAAAATTTGGGAACAGTACTTCAGGAGTCGCCGAGTCCACTCTCGACGATTCAGGGCGTGAACCGTCTTATCATCCTCGATAAAATAAAGGACAGATCCTTTCAGTTCTAAGCAACCGGTAAGTTTTTTTGGAACATCAATAAGTGCTAGGAACAAAAAGGAAACGGAAAGCCTATCGCTATGAAACAATGAGCAAGGACATAAGGCCCGGGGATTCATAAATAAAGCATGGGTTCACTGGGTCATTCCTACAACTTGAACTATCACCCCCTTTTTCGAACGTTGCACTTATTGAACAAAGGATAACTCAATTAGATTCGTTTTATGTGGTTAAATATGCAGTAAGGTCCCATACTATTTTTTCTTATATGATCTGTGTGTTGCTTATAAAACTACTGAAATTGCGAAAGCACATTATTACAGACATATTAATAAAAGGACCAAAGTGTTGACCTTTCAAGGTTTCACTAAAATAATGGCTCAATAAAACAAGAAGCAGACCCCTGCCCTGCCTGATAACGCCACCCGAAGATCCACTGTAGAGAGTATATTACGTTTTATCCCTGGGTAGGAAAGAACTAAACATTCTACTCTTTGAGTTTTAATGGGCGTGGAGAGCTGTCTGCGGGGAAACTTGCAAGTACAGTTTGGTGGGAGGCGTATGGGCCCTTGGGACCAAGGACTGGCCGTCGACCCAACCTTATGAGTATTCAGACTATAACAGTTCTGATGAACAGTCACTAACTTTTGATAGTTATATGATTCCGGAAGATGACTTAGAATTGGGTCAATTGCGTTTATTAGAAGTAGACAATCGAGTAGTTGTACCGGCAAAAACTCATCTACGTATGATTATAACATCTGCTGATGTACTTCATAGCTGGGCTGTACCCTCCTTAGGTGTAAAATGTGATGCTGTACCTGGTCGTTTAAATCAGACTTCCATTTTTATTAAACGAGAAGGAGTTTACTATGGTCAGTGCAGTGAACTTTGTGGAACTAATCATGCGTTTATGCGTGCGCCCGAATAAATAGGCCGACTGCTGAGCCCACTCTGGCTCAGTCGCACTTTCTCGAACAGGGCAAACCTGGGTGCGAGCTACCCAAAAAAGCTATCATAGTAATATCATGGCTAGAGCAGTAGGGAAAAGCCGGGGATCAATGGGCCTGCCCCCATTAGGGCTCCCCGGGAAAGCAGAGGATATGGTTAGGATAACGAGCTTGAAACGCGGAGCCCGTCTTAAGCTGGACCGAACGACGTCCCAAGCAGGATATAGCGACGAACGAGTGGTTAGTAGACCGATAGTGTCAAACCCGCAGTTGATGGCATTAGCTTCTGCGGCACTCGAGAAACCACGGGGCACTCCATACAGAGCAAGTCCGAGAGATCAGACGCCCGCGCAAGGACCTAAATTCTCACTAGAAAGTAAAACCTAATTCGGACCTATGGAAGTCGGGGCTAAGCATCCCCATGACAGTGTCGTGAGGGAGTTCAGAGGCCTCATAGTATTACAGGCCTGTTCAGGTCACGCGAAGGGGGCCAATTCAAGATCGTACTTTTCCTTTACTAAGACAACAGGAGCTCTCAACAAGTTTATACGCTAGTTTACGCTCAAGTTAAACTAGACAGATCTTGTTCGTCTCTCGACAGCCATATAAGTAAAAATCTACAAAAGCAAACACGGCAGATACTACCCATTTACCTGAATAGTGATCGATCCTTTGTCTGGTACAAGGCTATTTGAAGAAAGCAAAAAAAAATGACACCGAGATCTGTAAGGAATACTCTTCATAAAAAAAAAAGGCAGCCCATGTAGTAAATAAGCCAAGCAAAACTCATTTCTTTTTCACACCACCGCAAATACCCAAGCGAAGCGAGATCACCGGAGAGAAGGCAGCAGCATCATGTAAAAAAACTGCTGGAGGTCCTATTTTTTGCCTATTTTATTTGGTCGCCCGCGCGGATTTCGGCCCCACAGAGGAGGCCAAGGATATGTTCCAATTAAACGCGGGCCCGCTAAGGGCCGAAGGCCATCAAGGTTTTTAAGTATGAGCAATTAGCGCTCCCGCGTAAAATTGTAGACGCGAGCTGGGGCGCCAAAGTTGAACCGCTCGGGGTTATTTCGATCGTGTACTATTTATAGATCTAATCGGGGAAATATGCATAGAGATGAGAGACGTGAGAGCTAAAATTTAATCGGAAAATGTTACCTATGACCAGTGAAGGTACGAAACTGCTGTGTGGACAACAAATACCACTACGCCGCCAACAGTTACTTGTGGGCTGCGGTGCAGATGAAAATACTGCGAACTCTAACTATTGTGGAGAAGGTTGCCTAAGGTCCAAGGTTAAGATCTAGGAAGGTGAGCAGTACGAGCTGAAAGGCTCCCATACTGTTCGGAGGGCAGGGGCTTTTCCTGACCCCTATCCATTGTTGTAGAAGCTGTTTCTTTGGATGATTATGTTTCTTGGGTATCAAATAAATTAGACTAAAAAGCAAACACAGGACGAATTATGAGTGTCTCTCAAAAGCATCCTTATCATTTAGTAGATCCAAGTCCATGGCCTCTTTTAGGTTCATTGGGAGCTTTGGCAAGCACCATTGGTGGTGTTATGTACATGCACTCTTTTACGGGAGGTGGAACACTTCTTAGCTTAGGCTTGGGAATGATCCTATATACTATGTTTGTATGGTGGCGCGATGTTATACGTGAATCCACTTACGAAGGACATCATACATTTGTGGTCCAATTAGGACTTCGCTATGGTATGATTTTGTTCATCGTGTCTGAAGTCATGTTTTTTTTAGCTTTTTTTTGGGCTTTTTTTCATTCTTCTTTGGCACCTACGGTAGAAATTGGAGCTATTTGGCCCCCCAAAGGAATTGATGTGTTAAATCCTTGGGGAATTCCTTTTCTAAATACCCTTATTCTACTTTCATCTGGAGCTGCCGTGACTTGGGCCCATCATGCTATATTAGCTGGATTTAAAAAACAAGCTGTTTATGCTTTAGTAGCTACCAGGCGACCGTCAGATTACCAAGGAAACTTTTTGATTACCTTTCGTAATCATACCATTGCTGATGCTCGCAATGAGACGGATGCAACTTACCATGTAAACCAACCGGGACAATAGCATGTTGCAAAAGGAAAGGACAGGGTTGACCAACTCTAAAGAACTTTTCCGACCGTGTCTTGGAAAATATAGCCGAATGGGTCATTCATGAATGTGAGGTGTTTATGAGACACTAACTCGAGCGTGTTCGGTCAGCTTATTGATCAATCAATAATATTACAGCGCTATCTTCTCCATGGCAGAATGGTAGCCTGCCTGTGGCAGAGCAGGAGGAGGTCCCAATTTCAATATGGAAGAAAAACACTGGAAGCACGGCTGCTTTTCTGTTCGAACTAGCGCCCTTAGTTGGAAATCTTATGTGTTTTAATGTAAGTATAAGAGTACCTTGGTAGTACCGGTGAACTAGATAGCCATTATCCGGCTATCCGGGACGGAGGACTCGTAGTATCCGCCTACTCGAGAGAGAGCTGGCAACAGTAAAGCACTTGACTCGATCTTATTCGTTTAAGGGCAAAGCGAGAAGGAGTCTAAATAACTGTACATAAATGATTTTAATTTATGGACTTTACCTGATTGACACGGGAAATCCGACTTCATGTCTGAATAGAATTAAGCCTAAGCCTTTTTAAAGGACTACATGCCCTATGGAGTAAAAAATCAGGTTGGTGAGCCGTGTGATAGGTAACTATCTCGCACGGTTCGGAGAGCACTTTATTATGTCAGATGAGTAAACGGCGACCCAGTTGTACGGCTCTATGAAGTAACTTTTGACTCTAACATTTTGCTGGCTCTAGTCTTTACTGGGTTTCAAGGAATGGAATATGTAGAAGCACCTTTCACGATTTCCGATGGTATTTATGGTTCTACCTTTTTCTTAGCCACAGGGTTTCATGGTTTTCATGTCATTATAGGTACCATTTTCTTAATAATATGCGCTATTCGTCAATATCTAGGGCATTTTACCCAAACGCATCACTTTGGCTTTGAAGCAGCTGCTTGGTACCGGCATTTTGTTGACTTGGTTTGGTTATTCCTATTTGTATCTATTTATTGGTGGGGAGGTAATTAAAAAAAAGATAAAAAATCTGAAAGAGTTTTTTTACTAACCTAATCATACTTTATTTAAAGATACAACTTAATTTAGTCTGCTTTTTTTTTTAAGAACTGGGCTTGTAATTATGGTGGTATTCGTGATTAATTCTAGCGATTCTAATATGGATCCTAGTACTTTTTGGAAGGAAGGTATCCATATACCGGTGATGTCACGAGGCAAATATTTTGATAGACTCAAAAGTTATCAATAACTTAATTATTACTTTAAGAGGAAGCTCGAGGTCTATAAGGGGCATTATGATGTCAATCTAGAGGGCATAAAAGGCGTCCCGGGCCTTGCCGCTGAAAAAATGATATGTTTGCTATGCCCTATCACGTAATATGCAACCTGCCTTTTTTTCCAACAGCAGTCGAATGAATAAAAACGTAGCTTAAGAGCAACCGTTAGATTTGCATAAGAAAAGCGAAGAAGATGGTTGACCAACGCCGCGCGGCACGCGCGTGCTTGCCCTAGACCGGTTTGCTTAGGGTGTTGCTTCCGCAGCGCTTTGGAGAGGCCTCGTGCTGATGGTATACCAGTAACAGTTTTGTGGGAACCGAATAATAAATATAGCGCTGCGGTCTTCTTCGTCCATTATGCGGGGGTGCGCGGCTTATGTGAAAAAACCCGCGCACCCCCCCCCCCCCTTCTTTTCGTCTGTTTGGTGTTGACGGCCTCGTTCGTAAAACGCGGCAGTATGTAAACTTTACATACATTTTAAAATAGATGGGCTAGATGCATTAAACAATAAAACTACTTCATTAATTATAGGAAATGCTTATATGTATGTATTTCGGAAAGGCGCGTAGCACTTGGTTGGTTTTGCAAACAAACAAAAAAAATATATATATTTTTTTTTTGTTTTGTTTGTTTCGCTAATTAGTAGAAAAATATGCTATGCTCCGCGGCCAGTTCATTTTACGAACTTGTTGGATCAGCCCTGAATTGAATCAAAGCTTTTTAAAGGCTTTTTAGCTAGTTCTCCGATTGGACTAAGAAAAATAGAAATTAATGCATTCTTAGCGCGTAAGTGTTTTGTTAATGCCTAAGGGCAAGGGGCCGTAAACCCGCGGCAAAAATATATATATAGCTCCACGGGTAGGTTTCTGTTTTCCGGCCATAGCCAATTTAAGGTGTCATGTCCATAATTCTTATGACATTTCACAACTTTATTTGGAGGCTATCATTCATTCAGGCTACTTGAAGCGGTTTAACTTTCAATTATCCGCCTTATCCCGTTAGCCTGCGGTCCACAACCCATGTTTTTATAAAGCTACTGTAAAAAAAATATATATATATATATATTTTTTTTACAATAGCTTTTCGTATGAAATGAGATAGAAAAAAAAAGCCAACAAAATGAGACTGTATATCATTGGTATTTTAGCGAAAATACTTGGAATAATAATACCCCTTTTACTAGGAGTAGCCTTTTTAGTTCTAGCTGAACGTAAAGTAATGGCTTCTATGCAACGTAGAAAGGGTCCTAATGTAGTGGGATTGTTTGGATTGTTACAACCTTTAGCAGATGGTTTGAAATTAATGATAAAAGAACCTATTTTACCAAGTAGTGCTAATTTATTTATTTTTATAATGGCTCCAGTAATTACATTTATGTTAAGTTTGGTTGCTTGGGCTGTTATACCGCGCGCCGTGCAAGGTGTTTTCGTCGCTATGGGGCATATCCTGGTGCCCGATCTCCAGTCTGCGTCAATGGAGTAAATCACCCAGAGGTAGCGTTGCCGCAATGCGCGTGGAAAAGCATCTGGGAAACCAAGTCACAGGAGACCCCTATTTCAAGGAACGACTCGGGAGATACTGTTGGGATTGATGAGGCTGACGAATCCGAATTACGTAGCTGCAGAACGACAGCATTCACCAAGGCAGCGGCTAAGAACTTGGTCCCGTAATCGGTTCTTTTGGTAGGTATAACGGAGGCCGAAGACGGAAAAAAATATATATTTTTTTTTCGGGGGCATTCTCAATAAGGGAATAATACTATGCGGACATCTTACCTCAACAAACAGGTAAAAAAAGTCGAAGACGCAATCACGGGATCGACCTACTCTCTAGTGAGAGGGTCGGCGGAGCCGCTGTAGTAAGTAAATAGAGAAATCGACCAAGCCAGGTACTGAAGGGCGGCAGTCATGATTCGATGGTAGACGGTCTAGCCCTTTCCTTGCTACAGATGTTGTGGTGAAGGCGGCGACGCTTCAACTCTTCTGAGAAGACGGGTTGGTCATAGCGGACATTTAAATGCGGCTACGATCTCATTCAAGAAGTACCTCGTGAAGCACGTCAACAAAATATATATATATTTTGTTGACGCGCTTTAGTAAATCAGTGGCGGAGAGCTTTATGACGGGAAACTGTCACGTATGGCTCGGAGGGCGGGGAAATCTCCGACCCCTACTTTTGATTATGGTATGGTATTGTCAGATTTAAATGTAGGTATACTTTATCTATTTGCTATATCTTCTTTAGGCGTTTATGGTATTATTACAGCGGGCTGGTCGAGTAATTCTAAATATGCTTTTTTAGGAGCATTACGATCTGCAGCTCAAATGGTTTCTTATGAAGTTTCTATCGGTCTTATTATTATTACTGTACTAATTTGTGTAGGTTCGTGTAATTTTAGTGAGATTGTAATCGCGCAAAAGCAGATATGGTTTGGCATTCCCTTGTTTCCTGTATTTATTATGTTCTTTATTTCTTGTTTAGCAGAAACTAATCGAGCTCCTTTTGATTTACCAGAAGCAGAAGCTGAATTAGTGGCGGGCTATAATGTAGAATATTCTTCGATGGGTTTTGCACTTTTTTTTTTAGGGGAATATGCTAATATGATCTTAATGAGGTGTGGAGCTTTGCATCTGACATTCGTTGGGCTGCGGCCCTCTGCAGGAGCCAGCGTCCTTTTCTTTTAAGGGCCTTGTGCAGTAAACCCTTCTGAGCGATCTGAAGACTAGTAGGCCCGCGAAGCTGTCGGAGAAGGGTAGCCTGGTGTGCCAGCACAACAACGAAACGCGAACCCATTGGACGACCTATCTAAGACTAGGGAGATACCCTAAGTGGGTACCTCGTAACTTTTCCCCGGACCTATACGTGTACCGAATACTCATACGGGAAAGTGCGCTCCTAGGTCTGGAACCAGGGAGGGTTGCTGCGAGAAAAAACTTCTCGTCTCATCCAGGGGGTGCGGACACACCTGCGCGAATTACAGGTGACAGCTACAAGGGTGGCGGGGGAAAGAAAGGTACCCCATATCCGGGGATGAATGTAAACCTATTGAACAGGGATAATCATTCTGGTTCTGGGAGATAGAACTCACCAGCAGTAGTAGACAATAGGCTGAAAGTTAGGCGTAGCGAGCCTAAGTAACTAGGGCGCAAAGCGCGGCACCTATCTTATTGCGGACAATAGACTACTACTTGCGTCCTATTATGAGCGACTCCAGTCTAAACCAAGCAGCTTGAAACCTGACGGAAAATAAATTTTTTCCGTTCTGTGCCGGTCATTCACACTTAGACATCCATGCGAGGCCTTCGTGATTCGGAAATATAGGCGTAGCGTTGGTTAGAGGGGATGATACTCAAGATTTCCAGAACGGAGCCGTATGACGCGAGAGTGTCACGTACGGTTCTTTGAGAAGGGTGTGAATATCTATTATTCTCGGGCCCCAAGCAAGGGGCCACAAAACAGCACCCTTACTCTCCTAGTCTATGTACATTGCTCTTTCTAGGAGGTTGGCTGCCCATCCTAGATATTCCTATTTTTCATGTGATTCCGGGTTCTATTTGGTTTAGTATAAAGATTCTTTTCTTTCTGTTTGTATATATATGGGTCCGTGCAGCATTTCCACGATATCGTTATGACCAATTAATGAGACTTGGTTGGAAAGTATTCTTACCTTTATCATTAGCTTGGGTAGTTTTTGTATCTGGTGTTTTAGTAGCCTTTGACTGGCTCCCTTAATTCATTGAACAATTTCACTGCAGTACAATTAAAAAATATATATTTTTAATAAAAAAAAAACTCCGTTGAATAGCAGCTCGAAAACCAAATGAATTGATTAGAAGAAATATAAAATAATATATTTTATTCGTTCTATTAACTCCGTAAATGCAGGCTTTGAGCGTTCTAAAACGAATAAAATATATATATATATATTATATATATATATATTTTTTTTTTATCTAAGGCCTTGTAATGATGGGTAAATCCTGCCCATGATGGATTGCGTTAATCATGAAGAACACCAAGTTTCCATGATCCGCGAAAACGAGAAAGCACGAAACATTAATATGTCAAGACGACTATCGATTCTTAAACAACCTATATTTTCTACATTTAACAATCATTTGATAGATTATCCAACCCCGAGCAATATAAGTTATTGGTGGAGTTTTGGTTCGTTGGCTGGTCTTGGCTTGTTCATTCAGATAATTACAGGCGTTTTTTTAGCTATGCATTATACGCCTCATGTGGATTTAGCTTTCTTAAGCGTAGAACACATCATGAGGGATGTGAAAGGCGGCTGGTTGCTTCGTTATATGCATGCTAATGGGGCAAGTATGTTTTTTATTGTGGTTTATCTTCATATTTTTCGTGGTCTATATTATGGAAGTTATTCGAGTCCTAGGGAATTAGTTTGGTGTCTTGGAGTTGTCATTTTACTTTTAATGATTATAACAGCTTTTATAGGATACGTACTGCCGTGGGGTCAATTTGGCCCTTCCTTCTACTAATAGAAGGATAAAAAAACTCCACTAAATGCGGGAAACTCTTTATTACTAAGGTACTTTTTTCCCATGGAAGGCGCGAAATTTATTATTTTTGGTGGCGATCCCTAGAATTTTAGCCTTGCTGTCTTGCGTGGGTTTAAATTCTAAGTAAAAATCCTTAGCATGTCATCATAGACAATCCGCAGGAAAACTCTTACTACACGAGAATAGGCGTCTTCGGCCTTGGAAAAAATAGCATAGAGATTTCCTCAGAGACTACACGTGGGGTGCCTAGTCTATCATGGATTTTCGGCTAGGTAAATATATAGTCCCATTTCTCTCTAAAAAATAATGTCTATTTCATTCTAATGACTGAATAAAGGCCTCCCGCCTATTGGATGGAGTCTTATGGTCTATTTAAGCTGTATATTAATATTTTATTTATAAGCCTTACTTAAGCAGCTTTGTAACCTTTTGTCATAACAGATCTAGGAGATTTTAATAGGGTTTACTTTCAGTTCTTGCTCCGGGGATATTTAAGTAATACTCAATTTGACGAATAATAGTAATGCCGAAGGCCCGCCAGTATCTAAGATTTCAAATCAAACCCTCGGCTAGTCTGAATTGCTTCCTGTTTTCGTTTTGGGCAGTTAAGATAGTTTTTAAAAAAATTATTGACTATTCGACTCTTGGAGCATTAGCCTATTGGCTTATTAATGATAAGGCCAAAGAGCGCGCGGGCCTGATTCATACAAATAGTTTTACCAAAATACTGCAGAAAAATTTTAATATCAGGGCTACTTTTAGTAAAAAATACTTTAAATTGCTGCTTGAGATTCGAAGTGAAATGCTGAAATGAAAAAAAACCCGGTGGAGCCTGAAATCATTCATATAAAAAATCTAAAAAGGGTGTAGAAAAGACATGGTTTGGGGGAATTTAGGCAAATGAGTTTTTGGGGAGCTACAGTCATTACAAGCTTAGCTAGTGCAATACCTGTGGTAGGAGACACTATAGTAACTTGGCTTTGGGGTGGTTTCTCGGTAGATAATGCTACCTTAAATCGTTTTTTTAGCCTGCATTACTTACTTCCTTTTATAATAGCTGCCGCTGCTATTATTCATCCTGCTGCATTACATCAATATGGCTCTAATAATCCATTGGGTATCAATTCTTCTGTGGATAAAATAGCTTTTTATCCCTATATGTACGTAAAAGATTTAGTATGTTGGGTAGCTTTTGCCATTTTTTTTTCTATTTTTATTTTTTATGCACCTAATGTTCTGGGGCATCCCGACAACTACATACCCGCGAATCCTATGTCAACTCCGGCTCATATAGTGCCAGAATGGTATTTCTTACCAGTTTATGCGATTCTTCGAAGTATACCTAACAAATTAGGGGGTGTAGCCGCCATAGGACTAGTTTTTGTGTCATTATTCGCTTTACCGTTCATTAACACATCGTATGTACGTAGTTCAAGTTTTCGACCAATTCACCAAAAATTATTTTGGTTGCTTTTGGCAGATTGCTTACTTTTAGGCTGGATTGGATGTCAACCTGTGGAAGCACCATATGTTACTATTGGACAAATTGCTTCAGTTGGTTTTTTCTTCTATTTTGCTATTACGCCCATTCTCGGCGAATTAGAAGCTAGATTAATCCAAAATTCTAATGTTTGCGAGGACTTAAGTCCTCGCAAGCTTTCCCACATTTTTAAGAATTCAATTTATGTTGTGAAATGAAAAGCCATCAATTTATTAACCGTCTTATTACCAAATCCCCGTATCGGCTTTCTACCTATTATTTCTTTATTAATTAGTGGTGTGTTTTCAATTGCGCCACTTTTCAAACCCATCATTGCACTTTGTGAAGATTGGAAAAAAATTATAGAGTATTTGGACAAATATCCTTGCCGGGATTGGATTGCTCTAGCAATTACAGCGGGTATTCTAGGAGTCCAGCATCGGTCAAGAATTCCGGCTCAAACGAAATTTATGTCCAAAATTATTGACTTATAAGACTTCGCCGAAGTTTATCTGCCCATAATTCACACGAGATTTTGACCAACAAATGAAAATAAAAGGAGAGGTTTTGCGCTGTGGTATCTTTGTACCAAATTTATCGGAGCTTACGCCTTGGCTAAATAAATTGTAGGAAAAAAGGGTATTATGGGCCAGGCGTGCCGCTGTCTTCGATCTTCCATGGCTTTTGTTTCATCTATCTTTTTATGAATCTGCTGAGATTTTGCCAGATCTGGCTACGGCGCAAAAAACGTCTATGCCTAGAACGTATCAATTAACTACTTTTATGCGCAGATTTATTATACTGGCAATTTTTCTAGCGGGCATATCTAATAGTTTTTTTGGTTTCGCTGGTCTTATTATAGCAAGCGCGTAATCATACGAACCGTTGTCGTCTACTGTTTCCATTAAATTTGATGATTTACCATAGTGCAAAATTTAATTGACTTCGTTAAGTCTTCCGTAAAAATTATCATTATATATTATAGTGTTAGCACGACGGCGGCTATCAAGAAATTTGTTTCTGGTATTAGAACTCGAGTCATCGAGGCTTTTGTAGCTTCTACAGTAATGACGGCCTATAGCAAAATAAAGTAAGTCATAGAGGCGTCTCGAAGCTTAATAAGTACGGCAATGCCCGGGATTCTCCCGGTCCTGCGCAACATCGTGCCCACATATATGCGCGGAAATAATCTGAGTTGTTGGTGTATCGCCCGACGAAGAAGCCCCGGCCTCTACACCGCTCTTGTAGACAGCGGCGGATGAGTTAGCAATAGCACGTCGCGCCTTCGGCCTTACCTAATAAGGAATCAGTTAGAGCTTCACATGTATGCTTCGCCCTTTAACTCATGTTCTAATGTGTTTACTTCCTAGAAAAAAAGAGACGATTTGTGGATAACCAATCGTTTTTCAAATCTCTGATAGCTACTTTACCAAAATGGATACATCAATTTCAAAAATCAAAACATGAAAATATATTATATACCAATCCTGATTACCTATTTCAATTATTATGGTTTTTGAAATATCATACCAATACACGTTTTCAAGTCTTAATTGATATTTGTGGAGTTGATTATCCTTCTCGAAAACAAAGATTTGAAGTAGTTTATAATTTACTAAGGGCGACCGCGAAGTCACCGAATAAAGTGCTCATTCGTACCAAAGGAATGAGACGTTGTAGAAGTCTGCAACGAAACGGGCACGACTTATTTGACGGATATACCGCTAAAAACACCCAACGGAACGAACTTCCAATGGGGAACATAGCCTGTCGTGAAAGGGGATCACAGGGAATAGCCAACCCATAGGTGATACCCAACCGTGTCTTCGAAACGCAGTTGAACGGGGAAAAAATTTTATTTATTTTTTTTCATTCGTGAACGTGAGGTGTAGGCGGGATATTAGCCCGGGCGCATTGGGCAAGACTCGAATAAAGTATCACAGCGTCTTCTTCGTACGACGGAGCTTAGTGACGATCGTACCAGGACAACAAAGGAACCAAGATCCCCAAAAGTATTTTTTTCTTTTCGCTATGCTCATGAAAATCGAAGTAAAGGGCGAAGCTTCAAAGGCACAGCACTTGAGGGTATCTGAAACACCTGAAGCGCACTGCGCGAAGATGCCCAAGAGCATCCAATTACGAGCATTCGGTGGAACCGGTGAACCATGCATTTTTCTAGATAGAGATGCGTGAGACAGAGGGCTCGTAGTACCCGCCTACTCAAAACGTACCCCGCGAAAGGAAAGCGCTGGCACAGTATGACGGAGGGGAAGGAGCCTAAATCGACGTACCCCCAGCCAGGGGGTATGTTGCGTACTCAAGCAGCATGAAGAGATGGATATTGAGCTTGGATAAGACTAAGCAGTTAAAAAAAATATATATTTTTTTGCTGCTTCGGCATATTCTGATTGTCTGCATGTTTTTTGGAAACATTGTTGTTATAAAGAGCAGTTCCAAACAGAAAGCCTTTTTTTTCGACGGCTCATAAAAAAGGGTATCAATCCGTGGATTACCGTCTAAAAAAAGCTTTCACCTAATCCAAGTTTGAAAAATGGTGCTTATAGGAAAACTACTATATGCGGCACTTTGATCAAAATAGAATAAACACTGGAAGACTAGAGAATCCACTTCCAATTTTGTTTTAAAGCAAAAAACGCTAAAAGCGTGCAGCAAATAATTTTTTTTTTATATAACTTTCCCGGCTACACAGCGATACATAGAGCCATAATTGAAACAGTAGGAAACCTCGGTCTAAGCCATTGGCAAGCGTGCGTTCACAGATGATTTTACTATTGCAGTAATTGGTCGACGGGCTCTGGCATAAAAGAGACTTGACTTGGTTACATGAATTATTGAAGTGCGCCTTTAGCTTAGACTTAAACTGGGTAGGACCCTAATAACCTGAACCAAAATTAATAAAATTTCTTTGCTTGGATACCATCTTATTAGTCGCAATTCAGACTCTAACCTACAAGTTTTGACAACAATACGGCGGCATTAGATAATATATAGAATCCATCAATTTGGTGGGCTTAGCTTACTTGTCAATATGTGTAAAATGATAAACCGTCTGGGGTTTTTATGATAAATTAAGTAACCCGAAACCCTTTTTTGCTTCCTTTTAGTATCTTGAAAACTATTCGGTAGTGTGCGTTAACCTCCACTGTACCTTGCCTTGCCAATTATTAGTATTTGGCAAAATCTAAAAACCAATGTATAAGGCACCGCGCTTAAGCTACATACTACATATCTCATTGGCTAAAACATATGCGAATTAGGCTAAGAAAGGCAAAGCCCGCTCGAATTCTATAACTCAGTCGCTTACAAAAGTTATCACAATAAGCAATACGAGGGCGCAGCACCTCCGGGAGCCGTATATGCTGCTAGTTTTTGCTATAATGTAAGACCACGGATGCTCCATGTATGTAAAAAATATATTATTTCGCCGGAAAAGCCCGCGCTTAAAGCCATATCATTACGAACAACCTTAGCTGAACTTGAGTTGGAGAGCCGTGTGATAGGTAACTATCTCGCACGGTTCGGAGAGCACTTTATTATATTGAGAGAGCGGGAAACTGCGGCTCTGCGATGGAATTCTTGACTCTATGTATTCAATATAACTCACGTATTCGTGTACAAACCAGTGTGGACGAAATAACTCCAATTTGTTCGGCAATCAGTATATTCCCGTCGGCCGGCTGGTGGGAGCGAGAAGTTTGGGATATGTTTGGTGTTTATTTTTCTAATCATCCTGATTTACGCCGTATATTAACAGATTATGGTTTTGAGGGTCATCCATTACGAAAAGACTTTCCGTTAAGTGGGTATGTGGAAGTACGTTATGATGATTCAGAGAAACGTGTGGTTTCTGAACCTATTGAGATGACTCAAGAATTTCGCTATTTTGATTTTGCTAGTCCTTGGGAACAAAGTTCGCGTAATGACAAATCAAGTAAAAAGTAAAAAATTTTGGCTTACAGCCATCTTGATAATATCAAATTTCGTAGTAATTGCATGTTCGGCTCAGTTTTATGGCATGCTGAATAATCCGCTTTGCCTGTTTGAATCAAACTCGGTCTTTACGATCTGAAACAGCGGGAGTGTTGACCTTTTGTGAAAACGCCGCGCTCGGATAATGGGAATTCGAAAGAATAAAGTGGGCCTCCGCTACTTCATTGGCTCGACAGAAAAAAAAGTTGGAAAGAAAAAACTAAAAAAAAATATATAGAAATGCCCCAAAATTGTTTCTCTATTTTGCCTTTTATCTTACTCTTACGCTTTATTAGCTTGAAAGAGCTTGGCCAATGAATCTCCCCCTTTTTGTCTTAATTTATCATTTAAGATGAGAAATTGGACACAATCTGAAGGTTCAGATTGTGGAATTATTTAATTTATTGGTAGAAGGTTTTATTAATTTATGAACAAATTAACTGGAAATAAGTTGGCTGGAGCAGAATTATCTACATTATTAGAACAAAGAATTACCAATTACTACACCAAATTGCAAGTGGATGAGATCGGTCGAGTGGTGTCAGTTGGAGATGGAATTGCACGTGTTTATGGATTAAACAAGATTCAAGCTGGAGAAATGGTTGAATTTGCCAGCGGTGTGAAAGGAATGGCTTTGAATCTAGAAAATGAGAATGTAGGAATTGTTATATTTGGTAGTGATACTGCCATTAAAGAAGGAGACATTGTCAAGCGCACTGGATCTATTGTGGATGTTCCTGTAGGAAAGGCCTTGTTAGGTCGTGTGGTTGATGCCTTAGGAGTACCTATTGATGGAAAAGGTGCTTTAAGCGCTGCAGAACGAAGGCGTGTAGAAGTTAAAGCTCCCGGGATTATTGCACGTAAATCTGTGCACGAACCCATGCAAACAGGATTAAAAGCAGTAGATAGCCTGGTTCCTATAGGTCGTGGTCAACGAGAACTTATAATAGGAGACAGACAAACTGGAAAAACTGCTATCGCTATTGATACCATCTTGAACCAGAAGCAAATCAACACCCAGGGCACCTCGGATAGTGAAAAATTGTATTGTGTGTATGTAGCGATTGGACAGAAACGTTCAACCGTGGCGCAATTAGTTAAGATTCTTTCAGAAGCGGGTGCTTTAGAATATTGTATTATTGTAGCAGCTACTGCTTCGGATCCTGCTCCTTTGCAATTCCTGGCGCCATATTCAGGTTGCGCTATGGGAGAATATTTTCGAGATAATGGAATGCACGCATTAATCATTTATGATGACCTTTCGAAGCAATCAGTGGCATATCGACAAATGTCATTATTATTACGTCGACCACCAGGTCGTGAGGCGTTCCCAGGAGATGTTTTCTATCTACATTCTCGTTTATTAGAAAGAGCCGCTAAAATGTCAGACCAGACTGGTGCGGGTAGCTTGACTGCATTACCTGTAATTGAAACACAAGCCGGAGATGTATCTGCTTATATTCCTACCAATGTGATTTCTATTACAGATGGACAAATCTTTTTGGAAACAGAACTTTTTTATCGTGGAATTCGACCTGCTATTAACGTAGGATTATCTGTAAGTCGTGTGAGCGGGGTGAGATCTACATGGGATCGCTGGAGTTGGAAAGCTCTGCGTAGGATCCCTCAGCGCGTAATCTGCCTTACCCGATCATAACTGGGTCGAAAGCCGGTAAGTCAGAAACTAACTATCGGAAGTTCAGGAAAACAAACCTCGATGATGGTCGCCTTACTCTCAGAGGGAAGACACCCAGGATTCTACCTGCGTGAACTTGGGATATGTGCCGTCTGCAGCATGAGTACTTCTACTACACGAGAAGGAAAAGGGGAACCCTGCGTCGGAGAACACATGAACTCCACGGCGATGAACGGGTCAACCAAGGCTCTACAAATCGTTAAATACCTAGAGGGAACTCCCGATGGGAATCCGGACCTATGAGGAAAGGCCGCGATTCGTACGGTCCCAGTGGAACCACCACAAAAACTTACGAGGGGGGAACCTCGTTGGTTCGGCGATGGATAGAACTGAGAATCAGGAAAGTCCTGCTTCTCCTGCCCGAATTCGATCGGCTGCAGCCGATCGAATTCGGGAACTGAAACCTAACGCCGACGGAAAATATCGGAAAATCATCGACATAATAACTGACCTACATGCGCTCATAGCAGTGTACCAAGGCATTAAATCTAAACTCATCAAAAAGGAGGGGCTGACGAATGGGAGACCAATCTTCCAGTAAGGAAATCCACTTCTTATTTGCGTTAATCGGAGATGGTTCGAGCACATCGCAGAACAACTGCGTGCGAAGAAATACCCTGCGAAACAAGTAAATATCCCAAAATCAGCAAAACCCGAAGGAAAGACAAGACCGCTTACGATGATTAGCGCCAGAGACCAGATATTACAAACAGCCATCAAGGCGGCCTTTAAGCTCACGCCATAAGACTTGAGCAAAGGCTATAAGACTGCTGCTAGGGAAGGGAGTGATGCTGTACAGTTACGGGATAATGAACTAGCGTTCAATAGGAAGCGAATTACTTTGCGTGCTTAACATTCTGAAAAAATACACACGGCCAAGTATTGATGATTTGATTGTCCTCGTCTATAAGTTACGGGTTTCAGGAGAAGGGAGCCGTGTGATAGGCGACTATCGCGCGCGGTTCTTTGAGAGGGGGCCGGGTTCTATATCCTGTGCTAGCGCTTAGAGATGGGCGCGAACCCTACTCTCGAGGTTCTGCGGCTCAGTTGAAAGCTATGAAACAGGTATGTGGTAGCTTAAAACTAGAATTAGCGCAATATCGTGAAGTAGCCGCTTTTGCTCAATCCGGTTCAGACCTTGATGCTGCTACTCAGTATTTATTAAATCGTGGGGCTAGGCTAACAGAGGTTCTTAAACAACCACAATATAGTCCAATTCCTATTGAAAAACAAATTGTGGTTATTTATGCAGCTGTCAAAGGTTATTTAGATCAAATTCCTATTTCAAGCATTAATCAATATGAACATGAGCTTCTGAAGTCTATAGACCCAGATATACTTTCTGCTATCGTACAACAAAAAAACATTACTGAGCAGATTAACAGTCAATTGGCTGCCTTTTGTCAAAAATTTACACAGAGCTTCTTAGCAACTCATTCAGTTTAAAAAAATTCAACTAAAAAAAAATTTTCAGGCCGCTGGTTTTGTTTCCGTGCTTCCGGGTGGAGGGTGAAAGCGGCCAGGGCGCAGCCAATTTTTTTTCTTCCGCCTTCTGGCTACGCCCTTAGTAAGGCTTCGTCATACGAGCGGAGCTCGAAAACCCTCCATCCCCACATTAACAACATGTAGATTTGTAGAAAACAGGAACGCAACAAAACAGTAACAAAATCGGGCCAAGAACGCTTAGTTGTAGAATATACTATTTGGTAGGTTTTTACTGCGTATTTGTACTATTAGATATTATTTACGTATGCCGTAGCCGGCAAGGATAACTGGATGACCCAGATTAACTCTGGCTACGCCCCTAATGCATCTGGCCGCGGGCTGCCGTTTAGATAAATTAATGGATCAGTCTGCCGCTTTTAACTTTCTGGCGCTTAGAGGCTGCAAGTTCTGCATGTGTGAGCGTTAACAAAAACAATATATATTACATGGCTCCAGCAAATCAAGTCTATCGCTCCGCAACAAATTTTAAAATGAATCAATCATCGAAAATGATTGATAGCTACCTCCACCAAATTCTGGCTGGTGTAATCAGGAGAAAAGGGATTCGAACCCTTAACCTGTGGTTTTGGAGACCATTGTTCTACCATTGGAACTATTCTCCTAAAAAAAAAAGTGGTTCTTGGTTTATGGAATTTGCACCTATTTGTGTCTATTTAGTAATAAGTTTGCTATTTTCTTTGATCTTAATCGGCGTTTCCTTTCTATTTGCTTCTTCTTCTAATTCGGCTTATCCAGAGAAATTGTCAGCTTACGAATGCGGTTTTGATCCTTTTGATGATGCCAGAAGTCGTTTTGATATACGATTTTATCTCGTTTCTATTTTATTTATTATATTTGATTTGGAAGTCACCTTTTTATTTCCTTGGGCAGTTTCTCTTAACAAGATTGGTTTGTTTGGATTTTGGTCTATGATAGTATTTTTATTGATTTTGACGATTGGATTTTTATACGAATGGAAAAAGGGCGCTTTAGATTGGGAGTAACCCGGCCATTTCTGAGCCAAAAAACGATAAAAGCAAAAAAACATGTTTTTTTGCTTTTATCGTTTTGCAAGCTTTTAGTATTCCTTCCATCGCTGCGTAAACAAAATGGGATAAACCTCGAGAAGTAGCCATAATAAGTCATTCATTAACTTTATTGAGCTTTCGGAGCCTTTGTTGGCTACGCCAACAAAGTGCAGCCCGCGGCAAGAAAGCCCGTAAGGCCGCACCGGCTTTCTGATGAAATTAACTGAAAGAATGCTGGGACGTCAAACGAATCGAGCAGGGCGCTGCCAAATTAGTTTGTTTTCGTGCGTTTGATTTTTTTGTTTTGCTTGGCAGTTTACTATTTTTACCCTATCGGGTGGAAAATATTAAAGCGTTTCGCGGAACAATGACTGTCTGTTCCCGTACAATGAATGCCTAAAAATAATAGAATAGATCTTGTTGCGATGGGGGAAGCCCAAAAAAGCGGCTGGGAGGGTTCGCACAGCGAATGAAAGGTAAAAGTAGCTTTGCGGGGCTACTTTTTCCTCTTGCCAAAGAGCTTCTGAATAATATGCTCCGCTTCCCCCGCGCTCTTTCCAACAAAATGAAAAAAAAGAGACATTATATATCAATTACATAGTATACTCAATTATATACAATCAATAAAGGCTAATAAAAGTCGCAGGGCGCATCAAGACCTACCTTTTTGATGCTTTGTGCTATATAATGAAAGAAAAAAGTGCTAATAGATATTTTTATTTTTATTTAAAAAAAAAGGAATATTTTTTTGCTATGCTTTTTATTTTTAAGCTTTACGCTTTTACTTTCGGGTCCGGCCTTTTATCCGTATTACTTTAACTAATAGGCTGGAGAAACCACTTTGGTGACGTAGCTGTGAAAGATCAATTTAGGTGATGTGCAATAAAATAAAGCGTCAAGCAATTAATAAAAAGTGAACACCTTTAATAAAAAATAAACTAATCATGATGTGTTCTTTTCTAATTGATTATTTAGTACATTAGGGTAATTAGCTCAGTTGGTAGAGCGCCTCGTTTACACCGAGAGAGTCAGCGGTTCAAGTCCGTTATTACCCAAGGGTTTTCATTATCCATGATTATAAATTGAATCTAGCGTATGAATCGTATGAATAAATTTACTAATTTGATTGATAGTGGTAGAACCGCGATAATAAAAAAAAGGGAAAAAAGCAAGCCCGCTTTATTCGCACGGCGAATGAGAGCTTGTTATTTTCAAAAAAAAATAACACAGTTGCAGGAAACATAAGAAAGTGACAAACCAAAGCAAAAAAGCGGTAATATATATTACCGCTTTTTTGCTTTGCTTCTTATTGTTGGGCCAACTAAAGCAGAAAACGCTATGCGTTTTCTTAGTTTATGGTGGATTCTGAACTATAAGATGGTCATGAGAAAAAAAAATATATAGATATTTTTTTACTATGGACATTTAAAAGGTGCCCTGATTCCATACGGCCCCACTAGCATAGCGAGTAAAGGCCCAAGCGCTTCGGGCTTATTAGTCATTACTGCGTAATCGTTCCAACGCAAGGCCACAGGGCGACTAACCGCGAAAAGTGCCTTTCAGTGCAAAGCAGAGAGCCGCGCAGCCATTAGACTTGTGGCTTCGCTTGAATGAGACTTTCGTTTTCACTTTCGGATTTCTACTAACGTACGTAGCCAGTAGAATGGAAAGATGCTGATGAATCATCGTAGATGATTCATTATGTTTGGGAAAATAGCTTAGTTGGTTAGAGTGCTGGTCTGTCACGCCAGAAGTCGCGGGTTCAAATCCCGTTTTTCCCGGTAATTTTTCGATCTAAAACTGAATTATTATAAAATCAATTTAGAAAGAGAGATATATATCTCTCTTTCTAAACTGGTAACTGAATCAGTTAAAATTTTTTTTTTATCGAAGTATGGCTAAAAAAGCATACGATGTAATATGATTCAATTTTACAGGGCGTAGCCCCTGTTCTACCCGCGTTCAAAAGTAATCCTGAGGTGTTAAATTTTAAGGACAATGTAATGATGGTTGGGATTACATACTAAGCTAATGCTAGGGTAAAAAGATTAAGAAAAAATTATGCTATGCGGATGAATAGCGCAAAGAACTAATACAAAGATCTTGTCAAAAAGAATAACACAGTTGGCGGAACCTATGATATTCTATATAAAATATCATAGGTTAAGGATCAGAATAGTTGGCGCCCCGAGCGCGAAGCCAGCGGTGTTATATCTTTTATGATGAAATAGAAAGATTTACTGCGTCTTCTTTGCTTTGCGCTTGTGCTATTCAATATAGCTGTTCCGGGGACGGATGAATAATGAGAATGAAATTTTCATCCTGGCAAAGCAGGTAAGCATAAGCTTATACAAGTGTCGAACAGACCGCAGGGCCGAAGGCTTCTTACACTTAACTTCCATAGTGTCATACCTAGGACATCGTGTAGTAGCCAATGAGTGCCCCCCATTAGTTCTACGGGTTAATAACATGGTTAATAGGTTACGTAAGTCGCATGTGAGCGCAAAGCGCAGCACGTGTGGTTCTGACCGGGGGGAAAAGCATGAAAGGGCCGCCCATCCTGACAAATACAACAATACTGTATCATGGGTTCAAATCCCATTTTTTCCATAGGGGACGTAGTTCAATTGGTAGAGCGCATGTTTTGCAAGCATGAAGCTGTCGGTTCAACTCCGATCGTCTCCAAATAAACAAGTGATATATTATGAAAAAGCAGTATAAGTGCTTGAATGAATTACGCTTTATAATAGCTGCAGGAGATATCGTTATGCTTCGCACTTTAACTTGGCTTTGGAAAATAAAATCTAAAGACCAAACTGAATAATTTGTAATAAAACATGTTAAAGGTAAAGATGGAGGACACTACGCGTTCTCCTACCGCTGGCAAGAGAAATATTTGGCTGCGCTCCATGCTCCAGTAGAGAGTCGGCGCCCTAATGCATGCCGCGGGCAGCAGTGCCCTCGGATTTATTCTTTCTGTGTTCTGCTTCGCAAAGCTACTTTTTGGTTTCACGGGCCTTCAGGCTGCTTCGCAGCCAAGCCAAGAAACAGAAACATCGTAGTGTTAAGCCAGCTTAAATTACGGTATTTTTCTTTAATATAGTGGCTATATATTGGCCTGCGTAGCTCAGATGGTAGAGCATTCCCATGGTAAGGGAAAGGTCTTCGGTTCAAGTCCGGTTGTAGGCTCTGTGAAAAAAAAAAATGATTAAATATGGCTAAAACCAAACAAATCAAAAATTTTACTTTGAATTTTGGACCTCAACATCCTGCTGCTCATGGTGTTTTACGATTAGTATTAGAAATGAATGGAGAAGTTGTAGAACGCGCGGAACCGCATATTGGATTACTTCAGTGCGGCATGAAGCCGCTGACGCCGAGTCGGCATATCCTATGCCGCTAGCTATGTCCTGCTCGTTCCCTACCACGGGTGGCGCGTGAAGGCAACTTCCGCGTCATAAGCACCGGGCAAAAGGCGTTTTGCCGGGCAACTCAAGTGAGGCAAATCGCTCAGGGGAAAGGAGGGAGAAGGTCGTGAAGGTGGCCTCGTTATCCACACTAGAGGTCTCGACAGAGATGAATAGGGGGACGCTGAGTCCCCCACTGCGGTTGACTTACAAGTCGACCACCGGGCTTTCTTGGAAACAAGAACGCGTCGGCGGGTCCTGGAGTGCCCGTCAAGGGCGCACGCGTATTCCCGCGGGGTGATTATCACGACCAGCCCCTCTGCATTTCGGCACAGCGGAACGTGTAACCGGCCTGGGGTCCCATTTCAACTGCCAATTTATTGTTTTTACAATGGGTAGGCTAACCACGAGGTACAAGCCAAAACCTTAGGTCGGGTAGGACGGCACTACTGGCAAATACTATCTAGCGAAGACACAAGAGGGAATAAGGCTTGCGTCAAAAGCATACGGGAAAATTCTAGCAACGAAGAAACCGGGGGGAGGAACCGGTAGAGTTGCAGGAGCATAACCGGAAGGTCAAGCCAGGGAGGCCGGGTCATTTAACGGAAGTGGAAAGGTTCAAATCAAAACTGAAGGAGGAAGTGAAAATGGCTAGCTCGTAGGACCCCACTGTATTGAAGCGCAAGGCCATAGGGCCAAGACCGCGGGTTAAGGATACGACAATAGCGCTGCTTATTCATGGAATTCCATGAACTGGAAAAAAAGCAGTCTCAAATTTGCGCATGCACATTTCCAGGCTACCAAACCGGCTGCAGAGCATAGCATATATAGATTTTTTTTTGCAGGCTTCAGGCTTTTTTTATCAAATCTTGAGCCACCTGTAATAAATGGCACGAGCCGTATGCGAGGAGACTCGCACGTACGGTTCTTAGGGGGGTGCCGGCCGAAAGATCGGCGCCTACCCAACTAGAGGCACAGAAAAATTAATCGAGTATAAAACTTATCTTCAAGCTTTACCTTATTTTGATCGTTTAGAGGGCGACCGCGAAGGCACCGAATGAACTCCTCCATTCTGGAGGTGCTGCAGAAAACCGCAGCAAAACAGATACGACTAATCAACATATAGAATATGGCGACGACAACAGCATGTCGTAAAAGGAGATAACTGGGAATAGTCAACCCTTAGCTGTAGTATCTTCAACTGCATCCTTGAGTGGCAGTTAAATGGAAAGTATCATGAATGAGAGATGCCAGCGGAATGATCACCTGGGCGCGCTGGGCTAGAAGGAAAATAAGCTTCCTTTGACAAGACAACAAAGTAAGGCAAAATATTTTTTTTTGCTGCCTTTAAGTTTTCTGAGTGCAGCCTTCTCCTACAACGTCTTTCCTTGTGTGTCGAAGATCTAAAGCGAGTACACCGGAGATAGAAACAGAAACTAGGATTCAATATGAATATAGCAAAGCATCTGAAGCATAACTACACACTCATACGATCTTATAAAGAGATAGGGGCATTCGGTGGAACCGGTGAACCATGCATTTTTCTAGATAGAGATGCGTGAGACAGAGGGCTCGTAGTACCTGCCTAACCTTTGCTTCGAGAACCATGTAAACGAAGAAAGGAAGTGCTGCTGTAAAGCAAAAGGAAAGAGGCCTAAGTCGGCGTACTGACGCCGCGCACTTGAGCAGTTCGGAAAAGACCAGCCTACTCCATACTCTTTGGAAATTACGCCAGAATGCGCGACTTCCAAAAAACGAAAGAAGTTTGTGAATATTTGGTTTGTTCGTTAGCGCATAAAGCAGGCAGACGCTTTATTCAAACCAACGCTTTATCATCCAAAAGCGAAAATACTTCTGAAGTCGAAAACTCAACCATTATGACGCTGCGCTGCTGGCCTTAAAACCTAAGGGTAACTCAAGTTGGAGAGCCGTGTGATGGGTGACCATCTCACACGGTTCGGAGAGCACTTTATTATATGATGCGAGTGAATGTGTACAGCATATCTGGCATCAATTAAATTTTGACTCTATTTATGTTTCTATGATGGCCCAAGAACATGCTTATTCTTTAGCTGTAGAGAAACTTTGTAATTGTGAGGTACCATTACGAGCTCAGTATATACGAGTGTTATTTTGTGAAATAACTCGAATTTTAAATCATTTACTTGCTTTAACTACTCATGCTATGGATGTGGGAGCATTAACTCCGTTCCTGTGGGCCTTTGAAGAGCGAGAAAAACTGTTAGAATTCTATGAAAGAGTTTCAGGAGCCAGGATGCATGCCAGTTACATACGGCCAGGCGGAGTTGCACAAGACATGCCTTTGGGCTTAAGTGAAGATATTTTTCTATTTACACAACAATTTGCTTCTCGTATTGACGAAATAGAAGAAATGTTGACCAACAATCGTATCTGGAAACAACGATTAGTTGATATTGGTACTGTCACTGCACAACAAGCTTTGGATTGGGGATTTAGTGGTGTAATGTTAAGAGGCTCAGGAGTATGCTGGGATTTGCGAAAATCAGCACCTTATGATGTTTATAACCAATTGATTTTTGATGTACCCGTAGGTACCAGAGGGGATTGTTATGACCGTTATTGTATTCGTATTGAAGAGATGCGACAAAGTATTCGAATCATTATGCAATGTCTTAATCAAATGCCTAGTGGCATTATTAAAGCGGATGATCGTAAGCTATGTCCTCCCTCACGATCTCAAATGAAACAATCCATGGAATCTTTAATTCACCACTTTAAACTTTATACAGAAGGTTTTTCTGTACCAGCTTCTTCTACCTATACCGCGGTAGAAGCGCCTAAAGGAGAATTTGGTGTGTTTTTAGTTAGTAATGGAACCAATCGTCCTTATCGTTGTAAAATAAGAGCACCTGGTTTTGCTCACTTACAAGGGCTCGATTTTATGTCTAAACATCACATGCTATCAGATGTTGTTACCATAATTGGTACTCAAGATATTGTTTTTGGAGAGGTAGATAGATAGAACTATTATTTCACAGGTAGGAAGGACCCTAGCTTTATCGAGCCAAAAAATCTTTTTTCCGCAAACAATGTCGCTGAAGGTAAGTAGATAAAATAAGCTTGCAGAGGTAACAGAGCGCAGTAACAAAAAATATATATCTATTTCATTCTGCTGTCTGCTTTCCCCTTGGCATAGCAAATGACAGGGCCGGGTGGAACGATGAAAGCGCCCGCGGCCCATCAGGATTATGCCATTCCTGCGTAATGGCATAAAAAAAGCACTAATTTGATTATGTAACGACTAAGGAAAATGCAGCATTATTAAATCTTTTGAGAATGCAAGCCTAGGGCACCTGCTTGACACACAAGATTGAATCGCTCAACAAAAAAGATCTTCTATACGAAAAACGATCTGAAATAAGAATACATAGAGAAGGGCTAAGAAAAAGCGCGAGAAGGGCGCAGCAACTTTTATGATTTACTTGCAGTTCAATCCATCTCATTATGAGATGATAGCAAACCTTGCTGCAGGCGATCAATCATCGTAGATGAGACATTGATACAAATAAAAAAGGCAAATACACCATGACACTAAAACAATTAACTTTTCGTTTAAAAAAGAAGTCTGCTGGCAGAAATTCATCAGGGCGTATTACCGTTTTTCATCGAGGGGGTGGATCAAAGCGATTGCATCGAAAAATTGATTTTCAACGAAGCACTTCGTCTATTGGCCTTGTACAAAGAATCGACTATGATCCTAATCGTTCTTCTTGGATTGCTTTAATACGATGGCTTGAAGCAATGAAACAACCAGAGACAGCCAATAGTCAAACAGAAGAAAACGCTAAGCCTTTTCTTGGTCGAAGAGAAAAAAATCTTTTTTTTTTCAGCCTCTTATTTTCGTTTTCTTCTCTGTCTAAGAAAGCCCAGAGAAGAAATTACGTTTTTTTTTCCGCCCTTTTTTCCTTAAAGGCAAGGCGAGAGGCTGCAATTTTAGGCTCTTTCGGTAACTTTCTTGATTTACCTAGGATAGTTTTAGCCGGGGCAAAGCCCCCTTTCTTTGCTTCGCGAATGAAAGACTTCGGAGAACATAATACATTTTCTAGAAGTGAAGGTGGAAAGTGGAAAACGCATAGCGGAGCGCAAAGAATCGAACGCAAAGCGCTTTCTTGGAGAAGCAATATATTCTTTTCTTTTAGACCTAAGCATAGCGAAGAAGGACCTACGGTTGAAGCGGGCAAAGTAGATCGTGCACCTTTCACTTATATATTAGCTAGTGATCAGTTAGAAGCTGGCAAGACGGTAATGAATTGTGATTGGTCTAAACCTTCAACTTCGTTCGACCAACATAAATCTTCCCATAATTTGCTAGCCCATAACGACCTTCGGTTCCAAAACCATTTTGTTCACACATCAAATGAAGGCCAAAGGTCCCTTAGGATGAAAGAGCCCGCGCGGCGTAGTCAGGCAGCTTCTTGGCCACGCCCGGGGGGGGGCTACGCTTCAAGTGAGAATAAAAACATACTTGATTCATATTATCAAATGGTAGGAAATTGCGTATCATTGGCTAATATACCTATAGGCACATGGGTACATAATATTGAATGGAATCCAGGTCAAGGCGCAAAGTTGATTCGAGCTGCAGGGACCTTTGCTCAAATAATTAAGAAATTCGAAAATACACCACAATGTATTGTACGATTACCTTCGGGTGTTGACAAACTTATAGATTCTCGATGCCGAGCTACTGTCGGTATAGTGTCCAATCTTCATCATGGTAAACGTAAGCTTGACAAAGCAGGCCAAAGCCGATGGTTAGGCAGACGTCCCATTGTTCGGGGTGTTGCTATGAATCCGGTGGATCATCCTCATGGAGGAGGTGAAGGACGCACGAAAGGAGGTAGACCTTCGGTATCACCTTGGGGAAAGCCCGCCAAAGGTAAATTTAAAACAGTAGTAAGAAAACGCAAAAATTAGTTTATGACACGATCTGTATGGAAAGGCCCTTTTGTGGATGCTTGCTTGTTCAAGCAAAAAAAGATCAGATGGAAAATTTGGTCACGTAGATCTTGTATTTTGCCTCAATTTGTTGGTTGCTATGCACAAATTTATAACGGAAAAGGTTCTGTTGGTTTAAAAATTACTGAAGAAATGGTTGGTCATAAATTTGGAGAGTTTGCTTCTACACGGAAACCTTCTTCCTTCGGGAAGAGAGCTTTGCCCTCAAAAACCAAAATAAGACAAAAAAAACAGGTACGATAGTGAACTATGGCACAAAAAATAAATCCAATTTCAGTCAGACTGAATCTGAATCGTAGTTCAGATTCAAGTTGGTTTAGTGATTATTATTATGAAAAATTGTTGTATCAAGATGTAAATTTTAGAGATTACTTTGATTTAATACGTCCTCCTACAGGAAAAACGTTTGGCTTTCGTCTCGGTAAGTTTATTATTCATCATTTTCCCAAAAGGACATTCATTCACGTATTTTTTTTGGATCGACTTAGCCGATCAAAACACACAGGCCTTGGAGCAATACAATCGGTCAAGCTGATTAGGCGTATTGACGACGCTACAAAGATACAGCAAAACGAAGTAAGGATTCGGCGCTATGGATACGATAATAGGTTACCATCAATGCACGAAATCGATCAATTACTTCGAATCAGCGGTTGGATGGCCTCCAAAAGCTCTACTTCTTTGAGGAAGGATGCCCTTTTGGAGAATGATGACAGAAAAATGTCAGAAAAAAGTTATGCATTTTATCGTTTTGGCTCTTTGCGTCAAATTAGCGATGTATTTCCACAGACCATTTTCGCAGCTGTGCGTGCTCCCTTAAATCATTTGGTCATGCAATACATCTTTCATCTAAAGAACCGAATTCAATTTGATCCTATTGTTAACATAGTTTCCGATTTGGCGGCACGAAGCATAATTGAAAGATATATGACGGAGGAAGCAAAAAAGAAAGAGGACAGCTTGAAAAAAAGAATGCGTTCTATTCTCTTGAATAAAAGCATTTGTTCGAAAAAAGAAGGCTTAACCTATATGGACAAAACCGCGCAAGGCTCCTATGTCGAAGCCTTACGGGGTTCTACCCACTTCATTCGCCAAGCGAATGAGGTGGGCTTTGCAAGAAAAAATAGACCCGAAATTTCTCCACACATCCAAATGGCTTATTCAGTTTGGCTTTTCTCTGAATATAGTAATTGCGGAAGGACAGAGATGCGTAGCGCAGAAGAGCTTTTAGCTCTGCGCACGGCGCTCCCCAGCTTTGCCCGGGCACTAACGTTCCCGCCTCAAAATGGCCTCCACTGCTTGCGCAAACAGAGCCTTTTAAGGCTTCGTTTTCAAATCCATCGCGAGCAAGGCGTGCCATTAGCTAATAATTACATAATAAGAAGCACAGAGCCGATTCGTCAACCCTGGTCTATATTGGATTTCGGTGCTCCCTTTATTTCAAGAAATGCTGAATGGAGGAAAGTTCACTCTTTGTTCAGTCGTTATTATTATTGGAAAAAAATGCAACTTTTCTTATCTAATCAAACAAAAACTAATACCTTAATTAGGCCAATCAAAATAGCTTCTGTTTATCAAAGTGCTTCTCTAATTGCTCAAGAAATATCTTGGAAACTAGAACAAAAAAAATCATTTCGACAAATTTGTAGATCTACATTTCAAGAGATTGAAAAATGCCAATATGTTAAGGGAATCCGTATTTGTTGTTCAGGCCGATTAAATGGCGCAGAAATAGCTAAAACTGAATGCAGAAAGTACGGTGAAACCTCTTTACATGTATTTTCCGATCAAATTGATTATGCGAAAGCACAAGCATCTACTCCTTATGGGATTTTAGGTGTCAAAGTGTGGGTTTCATATTTTTAACATAAAAAAAGGGACAAGTTGTGCTATATCCAAAACGTACAAAATTTCGTAAATATCAAAAAGGCAGATTTAAGGGTTGCAAAGCAGACGGTACACAACTTTGTTTTGGAAAATATGGCATGAAAAGTTGTGAAGCTGGTCGTATCTCATATCAAGCAATTGAAGCAGCGCGTCGTGCTATAAGCAGAGAATTTCGGAGAAATGGTCAAATATGGGTAAGAGTTTTCGCAGATATTCCTATTACCAGTAAACCCACCGAAGTCAGAATGGGAAAAGGAAAGGGGAATTCTACAGGTTGGATTGCTCGTGTGGTAGAGGGACAAATCTTATTTGAAATGGATGGTGTGAGTTTGTCAAATGCGCAACAAGCTGCCACATTAGCAGCGCATAAACTATGTTTGTCAACCAAGTTTGTTCAATGGTTTTAATTGATGAGTAAATAAAAAGCGAGGCCGAAAGGCGCGGAGCAAAGCAAAGAAAATGGTTAAAGACCAGGAATCTTTGTAAACTTATGGCCTCTATCGGCTTGAGAACGAATAAGCAGTCGGGACGGTAGAAATGTTGAAACCGTAAAGCGAGTAATAAATTTATTATTATAACTAATTATGGTCTTTGACCCCAATAAATATGGCCCAAAGGTTAGAAAAAAGCCTAAAAAAATAAAGAAATATTTATATACCGCTCTTTGCTGCCCCTTTTGGACTGAAGAAAGGGCGCAACTTACAATTTATTTGCAATGCGAATAAAGTGATTTTAGCTCGCGAAACAGAATAAAATGCCTTGAGGCCGAAGGCCTCGAGTCCAACACGATTATTTTGTTCGCAGCCTTCCAAGTTAACTATGTAATAGATTAAATTGCGTAGCGGAGTTTTGTCCCACACAGCATTTTTCTTGTTTTCACGGACTTTGCTAGGCCCGGATCTTCAGCAAGTGGATAAAGGAGTAAGAAAATAAATTTTTTTTCTGAGCTTTCCTTGAATGAATATAATGAAGCGCATGGCGTTGAGGTCGAAGACCCCTGAGTGAAGCGCTAAGGCTTCCGGGCTACAATATTTGCTACGAAAAATTAAAAAAACATTTTTTTTCGCTTTCTTGGGGCGCGAAGCTGATCAAGAGCTTGCTACTACATCCCTTTATGCTTTTCTTTTTATTATGTAAAAAGAAAACATAACAGCCCGCTATTTAGAAATTAGATAGGGCACAGTGCTTATATTCGTTTTTACCTAAAATAAAAAAAAAAAGCAGCCAACTTATGTTTACTCCAAATAGACTCCGTTTTCATTACGAAAATTTATTACGTCAAGATTTGTTGTTGAAATTGAATTATGCCAACATTATGGAAGTTCCTCGATTGTGTAAAATAATAATAGTTCCAAAGGCGCCCTCTAATTTAATAAAAAATGTAAAATTAGCTATGGAAATTGTTTGTGGTCAAAAATTCATACGAACACGGAGCAGAGATTCGGCAGAAAAGTCGTTTCGATTTAATAAATTTCTATTGAATCAAGAGTCAAAAAAAGACACAGGATATGTTACTTACCTAGCACAAAGCACTCTACGAGGACATACCATGTATAATTTTTTGGAAAAACTTATTACGATAATATCTTTTTACGATTACCCAGTTAAAGTACAAAAAAGCTCCATTCAATTATCAATGCCGACGTCGTTGTTACGATCATTTCCGGAAATACAAAATCATTTTGAGATTTTTGAACATATTCAAGGGTTTGATGTAACTATTGTTACTTCAGCCAAAACACAAGATGAGGCTTTCATTTTGTGGAGTGGTTTTTTACAAAAAGAGGTTTAGTCATATGTCAAATCAAATTATACGAGATCATAAACGTAGATTACTTGTGGCTAAATATGAATTAGAGCGAATGCAATGTAAAGCTATTTCTCGACATAAAAACCTCCCTAATCAAATACGTTATGAATATTTTTTAAAGTCGTCTAAGTTGCCAAGAAATAGTTCCAGAACACGAGTAAGAAACCGATGTATTTTCACGGGTCGCCCTCGTTCCGTATATAAGTTATTTCGCCTTTCTCGTATAGTTTCTCGTGAATTAGCATTTAAGGGTTCGTTAATAGGCATAAACAAATCGTGTTGGTAGTTAGTGGAATAAAGGTTAGTTTTGCGAGTACCCATAGGGTGCAGCAAAAAAAAGATTTTTTGCTTGAAATATTTTTTTTTGCTTTACGCCTTTTTGGCCTAATTCTTTACAGCGCTGTGCGCCTCAAACCCAAGACGTACCTGCTGAGCCTTGTTACCATAAGATTGCAAAATGCTCCACTCCTGTCGAATCCGCAGTCTCAAGGCGGTTATACTGGAATGGGTGAAAGCCCCTCCTATGCTGAACCACATAAAAAGTTATGTAGAGGACGGTACTGAAGTTATAAAATTACCATTATAAGAATGCGATCTTGTTTCCAAGAAGGTCAAAACCAAAGTAGTAAATAAAAAGCAGGTTCCTTAAGATGAAGGTTATTGAAACCACGGGCTTCGTTCGCCCTAAGTTCAAAAAAATATCGACGGGCGTAAACCATTATTGTATCACAATTCTATCTAACCTACAAAATGTGGCTACTCTCTGCGTACCAAGGTGCGCGAGTTGATGGCGTGGAACAACTCCATTGCTAGAATTATACAAGATTTTAATCACGTTACGCGCAAATCTCATCCGCCGCAATATGCAGGCAAACAACTAATGTTTCGTGCAGCATGCTTAACTGAGCGTACAAGAAAATATCTATCCGCCCGTTTTTACTAATAAAATAATTCTACCGCCTCCGTAACCTCAACGAGCTTTTTCAACATAAAAACTTTCGAACACGTAATGGTCAAATCCCGTGAAATAAGAATTCAACCTATACCTAAGCGAAGGCCAGAGCTCTTATTAGAACCGCCGCGAAATGCTTATAAATAGAATATCTCCATAGTCTACCGCAGGGCAGGTGTGCTTACCGCCGTGTAGTCTCTAAAGAGAGTTACTATAAATAGGTAACTGGTGAATCTGCATCTTGGTCAAAAGGTCGCGGCTAGGATGCTTTCAATATCTAACCTTTGCATACTACTTGCCATTAGCAAATCACACGAGGTAATACTATATTTGCGAATGAACTAAGAATGCCCTGAGAGCGCCCGCGGGCGCTCGGCGACAGACAGCACCTCTGATAATCAACTTGAGCTGTATGAAGCGGAAGCTTTCTCTAAGGACCTACCTATTTTAATTATTCAAAAAAATCAACAATAGAATAAAACGCTTGCTTTTGCCAGCATCAAGGTGTCTCTGGTGTTTACGTTTTGCGTCTTTATCGGGATTTTTTTATGATTTTGTCCAATGCCAGTTTTCTATTAACAGATTCTGTAAGGAAGCAGACAGAAGGTATCGTTTTTAAAATGTCATTTTTTTTTTAATAGATTTAATAAAAAAAATGAAAAAAATATCTGAACCGAAGTCTCTAATTTTTTCATCAACAACTCGTTTAGGGCTTAGTATAATAAAGAATCTTATCCACTTCAAAGTGGGTTTTGTTGATATGTGATCGTGAAGTACGAAAAACCGATGGCGAGATTCTATGCCAAGTTTATAAAAAAAAATTAAGTCAAGTTTATGGAAGCCAAATTATTCTGTTTTTTGGAAATAATTGGAGTTGGGTACAAAGCCAGTACTAATCCACAAGGCTCTATTTTATATCTAAAATTAGGCTTTAGTCATGAGATTCGACTTCAAGTCACGTCTGCAGTTCGCGTTTTTTGCTTCAAGCCTAATCTTATTTGTTGTACTGGAATAGATCATCAAAAAGTGACTCAATTTGCTGCCAGCATCAAAAGTTGTAAACCTCCTGAAGTTTATAAAGGAAAAGGTATACAATATCGAAATGAAATTCTACATAAGAAACAAGGAAAAAAAAAATAAATCATGTCATATATTTTAGGAACTAATTTAGTGCCGAATGAACAAGTAAAAATTGCTTTAACTCGAATCTTTGGACTTGGCCCTAAAAAAGCAATTCAAGTTTGTGATCAATTGGGTCTCAATGATAACATTAAAGTTAATAAGTTAACTAAGTATCAAATTGACCGAATTATCAAAATAATAAGTCAAAATTATTTAGTTGATTTAGAATTAGCAAGAGTAATTCAGAGGGATATTAAACAATTAATGAGTATTGGTTGTTATCGCGGTTTTCGCCATAATGCGGGATTGCCCTTACGTGGTCAACGAACTCATACTAATGCTAAGACTTGTCGCAAATTCAGAAACGTTTCGATCAATCAACGAAATTGATTCAGGCCGCAGGCTGTAAGTTTTTTTTCATCATTCATAATAAATGATGAAGGCGCGAAGCGATGTGTAATGAAATTGAAATTTCATTGCACATTTTGTTATTGTCTTTTCCTCCGCAAAAGCATCATCGATTGGTAAGGCCGGCTCTTATTGGTTAGCATATAGACGCAACAAGTCAAAGGGCGTAGTAAATTTATATATATATATATTTTTTTTTGAGTCATCGCATATTTTTTATTTATTCTTGCACTGTAACTGCGGAAAGGCGGGGCGGGCTCGGATAATAGAATCTCTCACCCAAAGAACCAAAAGCTGCGGCGTTCTCTTTTGTCCAATGGATTATTTTGTACAAACTTTTTCCACAAAATTTCTTTTTAATTAGTAAACAGATAATATGGATTGTAAAAAAACCCAATCGATGATATCAAACAAAATCTAAACATTCAAAAAAAAATCATGCAGAAGAAAAAAAAGCACGGTATTGCATATATTCGATCAACTTTAAGTAATACCATTATTACTGTAACAGATTATAAAGGAGATACAAAAACTTGGTCCTCCTCAGGTTCATTGGGGTTCAAGGGATCTCGTCGCTCAACCAATTATGCTGCTCAAGCAACTGCAGAAAATGCTGCCCGAACTGCTATTCAACCGGGAATTAAGTCGGTTGAAGTTGAAATAAAAGGGTTAGGTTATGGAAAGGAATCGTCGCTACGTGGTTTACGACTAGGAGGTCTTATTATTACCAAAATTAGAGATGTAACCCCAACCCCACATAATGGATGCCGACCCCCTAAAAAACGCCGTGTTTAAATATCATCATAAAGTTATTCATTTTCAATTACTTGACAATGCAACATAGTGAACGGGGTACAGGTCCGGTTTCACCATTTTTTAATGCTAATGGAGGAGGCCCTCGTTAGCATTTAACAGCGAGTCTATCACATCTAGGAAGATAACAAAAGTGCCAATCCTTTCCAGTCTTATTATGAAAACCAGCCAAGTTTGTGGGTAAACATACTTTCTTTCTAGAAAAAACAATAATAACTAACTTTAGATCAATTTATTTATTACACGGATTTTCTTTTTTAAAAAAGGATCGAATGAACTCGAAAGCGAGCAGGGCTATTTTACTTGTCTTGTAAAAGATTACATAAAGGTGATAAAAGGCCGAAAAAAAATAGATTTTTGCTGCGCCCGCAATTACATAGTAATTGCATTCCTCATGAAACTGAGTACGAGGCGCAACTCTCGGCCATACGACGTCTCTCCTGGCTCGCTCCACTAGTCGAGATTGTTTGAATAGAACACGTCTTTAAGCCTTCATTTGTGTTCTAACCATATGAAATGGATATGACATCACTTGGCTAAATGGTTGGGTTGGCCTCATTTCGATTGATCAACCCTTGAATGGTCATTGTTTTGACAGAAACAAAAATTAAATTGTTATGCTAGAAGGTGCAAAATTAGTGCGACCCGTTGGCCCATCAACCTAAAAATAGTTAAAAAAAATATATTTTTTTGGCCGGAACTTAGTATTCTAACTCTTGTCGGATGCAGGTGTAATCCCTGTCGCGCGGTAATGTCCCGCAGACTCTCGATTATTACATGGGAATGGCAACCCCGGAATTCATAGCAGAATGGTCGCAGGAAGAAAACCGAGAGGAACACTTTGGTTAACGAGTTAAAGCTTTGGTGCCCGATCACCTTCGGTATGCTGAACCCTTACTGAGGGCTAGACCACAAGTCAATGAGGAAGAGTATGATTAGCTTGATTTCTAATTATAGGCATTCTGGGAATACGGTAAAAGAGGCCAGGAAAGTAGTTGCTTCCACTACGTTCTACGCGCGTGTTCCACCTCCCGCAGTATTGCTCGTTTCTTAGGTTTTCGCAACAATCCGACTCGGGAACGGGGTAACTACCTTGAACTCCAAACAACTGATCGTAGGGTAGGCTAGCCAGGCCACATGTTCATTGGTAGCAGGATTCTCCAAAAAGCGAAAGCGCGGTGATAAATTATTGTGATATGCCCACTTGGAGACTCATAACTTCAAAAAAAACTGGGTGTTCCGGGTAAAAAATATATATATATTTTTTTGGTAACGTGATACAATGTACTTAGTTAGATGTAAGACTGTCAAAGCTTCTGAGTCAACACGAGCTTAGGCTCTTGAAGATGAAGGGAAGCCCAGAAGATACAAACATTATGAGAAGAGCCGTATGAGGCCGTAGGCTCACGTACGGTTCGGAAGCCGAGCTGCGTCAGCAATAGAGTGGCTTAGGTTAACATTGGAGCAGGAGCAGCTACCATTGCTTTAGCGGGAGCTGCTGTAGGTATTGGAAACGTATTTAGTGTGCGCCTCGCTAGAGCGCGTTTGGATCAGTGAAGGTTAATAGATTAGCATCGCCTGGGCGGTCCCCTAACTCTTAGCGGAAACAGACCGCGGGGAACCATAGCATGGGGCCTGGTCAAGTTTCGTGGCACGGTTATCACGAGTGCGTCAGGGTCAAGCGTTACCCCTTACAATAAAGGTGGCCCGGAAGGCTCCAAGGCCCAACTAAATTCTTGGTGCGAACAACCCTCCGGGGGAAACTGCAAGAAGCATAAATAACCGCTCAATAACCTAAACCATGAGCAAGCACCCAAACGTGAAAGCGAGGGATCACCCCAATGTACCCTTTAAGGTTAACACTTGGGGACATGCCGGCCAAAGAGCCGAAGTATAAACTAAAAAAAAATGGGTGACAGATCAGCCATAAGTACTCCGAAGGATACACTGGGCAGAGCAAGTCGTGCATGCGACAATGCCCGTAACGTGAAAAATTTTGGGGAAAGGGCTGTAAATGGTAATGCGCTACCCCTTACTTACGCGGGCATGCCCGCGTAAGGGGTAGTAAAAATCAGCGAAAGCAACTATTAGAACTAACGCCAATAAATAAAAGGCGCAGCAAGCAGACCGGTGGCGCCTTCTGCGCTCTAGCTTTAGCTAGATAGTATAGCCTGCAGCTGGCCGGGGCTGCTTTCTACAAATTTGGTCTGAACCTGCAGATCATAAGAAAAAGCAGAAGGTAGCGTCACTATATTACTCACTTCTCTGAAAAATATAAAACAGTTTCACATAAAATCAAAGCCTCGCTTTACTTAGTGAGATAACTACACTCAAAAGACCTTATTATGGGGTGAGGCGTGGCTACAGTCGAGCAAATTACTCACAATACACGGATGAATCCGACTTGTGCAGTAGCACAAACTAGCTTGCACTACATCACTTAAGATCTAAAGACCAAAGGCTCTTATTGCTCTTATTAAGGTAGCCATAGCCAAGTTTAAAAAGTAGACCACACTATGCTGTAAATGCCATCGTTATAAGGTGCACACGGAAGAGGAAGGATGTAATCACATAGTAGCTGTGTGTCCCTGTGCAGAGAGGACTAGTAGTGCTTATACGGCAAGAAGCCGCAAAAGCTGATAAATTTTGCCATGGACGAGCCACATGCGGGGAAACTCGCACGTGTGGTTCTAACCGGGGGGGATAAAAACACCCTATCGGAATTCTTCGATGTGCGGAGCTTCGCATCTGAAACCCGATGACGCTTTGCGTTCTGCCGGGGCCTTGGGCAGTAATCCAACTCCCGCCAACTCATAAACAGCTGGCAATGCCGCGGAGTCAGGGAAGTGGCTTGTTTAAGTGTAGGCGGACGAATCTCGACAATAGCCGCTCTTATAAACTAGGGGGGATTATTCTCATCACAGGTTGCCTGCCGCCCTTACTTAAGTATACTGAGAATCGACAGTGAAAGGAAGCCCCTAGGGGGGGGAATGAACGACCTGTGGTCGCCGACTAACGTCGGTTAGGCTTAGAAAGCACTGAACAGGCTGCGCGGGTCGACAAAGATGACAGCTACAAGGATGGTAATCCTGGCGGCAGAGATATACATTCGGGGATGAATAGAAAACCTCTCACAGAAAAGGCCGCAGGTCTATATTTTGTCTCTGGCGAGGAATGTAGTTCTGGCCTTCTACCAGGAAGCGAAAAAAAATACTGTTTTTTGTGCTGCTTGCTTGGCAAAATTATTCAATCTTACGCGTGAACCTAATAGGAAGTAAGTATGAGAACCTGATGGAGATAATATCGAACTTAAACGTACTCATAGCAGGTTAAGATAAGCTGAAATCTAACTCAGATAAGGGGATGGGACCCAACAATGAAAACACTAAAAGGTATTAGCTTAGAATTGTTCCAGAAAGCCTAAGAGATCCCGTACAAAATCTAAATTTTTTTTCTTTTCGGCTGCGCGTTAGAAAACCAACTCATTGGGAACCCGAAAGATCATAGTGTACCAAAAACAATGCATATGACTCTCGAAGGCCGCAATTCCTTAAATGTCTTCCGTCTCGCACGGGGGTTTACGGCACTCAAGGAAATCGAAAAGACCTTGTACGGTAATCTCGTGGTTATTGGAATTTAAATTAGAAAGTGTTATGACACAATCGACCGGCACCCACCGTTTAGTCTTGATTCCCTTGGAAGAAATCCGGTTTATTGAGTGGATATTGAAGTTATTTCAAGGCAAACACAGGTCGCAGGTATATCTTTTTTTTTGTTAACTCAGTAAGTAGTAACCCCCGCCTGAAGCGGAAGCCGTACAAGGTTGTGCCATATCACTCTCGCAATATTTACCTGAACAAGTCAGCGCTAAAAGATCCAATGTTACTCCGAACCTCCCAAACCCCGAATCCAAAGTATAAAAAAGCTATCGCTATATCGAAAGCAAAGACACAAGCTCATTGCAAGAACAAAGCGATGTCGCCCGGAATAAAAGCTCATGAAACTGAAAAAGTATAATAAGGGGCGCAGCAATATATATTTATTTGCGCCCTTGCTGCCGCGTTATTCTCTGGCTACACTTGCCAAGCGTACATGAGTCTTCAGGGCACAAATATTTTATAGAAAAAAAAAATAAAGAAATAACGTAAGATATGAAAAAAGAGGAGCCGTATGATGGGTAACTATCACGTACGGTTCTATCAGGGGGGGGGGAGTCGCGCATCATGGGTACCTTCTTATTGCTGTGAAGGGTGATGATATAAAAATAACCCCCTATCCAACCTCATTCTGTTGCGCGAAATCCATCATTGGCTAAGCAATTATTTGGTTATGCCATTTTAGGTTTCGCTTTAACAGAAGCTATTGCTTTGTTTGCCTTAATGATGGCGTTTTTAATCTTATTTGTCTTTTAATTTTTTGGTGCTGAGATTTTTTGGGAAAAAAATCTATTTTGGCTGCACCCTATTCGCTTTGCGAATAGGGCTGCGCCCAAAAAATCTATATTTTTGGCACCTTAGGGCCGAACGATTCGTACGTTCGAGCCCTTCACCACCTGTCATCAAAAGCATAAGTGTAAAAGAACTGACAAAGAGTTTAGCCTTTACAATTGCTTTGGGAGTAGAGCCCTAAAGGCTCATTGGGGAAAAAAGAAAGCAGAACAAAAAAATATATATATATTTTTTTTATTTTTTAGCTGCTTCATTTCTTGTCATAAATAATCTTTAATAATG